GAAATTATCTAGTTAATAGCTAAAAATCCTTCTTCCTTATTAAGAATATCCATTATTCTAGAACAGAATTTGATAAAAGAAGCTCTTTTGCAATAGAAACAAAGATGGGGAAGGAGTTACCTCTTGCTAAGGCAAAGTCTTTATTTAATGAAATTCTTTATTCTTTCATTAAGAACTAATCCAATCTCCCCAAGTAGGATTCGAACCTACGACCAATCAGTTAACAGCCGACCGCTCTACCACTGAGCTACTGAGGAACAACGGCAGATTCTACCTCTTAGAGTTCAACTTTTGTTCTCAACCCATAAACAATATAAGTCCCAAGCTTCCTTCGTAACTCCCGGAACTCCGTCGTAGTGTTCCCCTTCCATGTCTCATTTTATATATGGAAGATAGTATTCTCATATCATCAATATTTTTCTATTATACTAGAATATATATGCAAGATGATATTTGCATATAATCAATATATGACATATAATCAATATATGACTCTCTCAAATATATATGTCAAACATCTTTTTTTTTGAATCCATTCTGTTTTACTCTATCAAAAAAGCCTTCCAATCTATGTATCAAATAGAAGAAAAAGGAATGAAGACAAGAAATCATGGATTTTAACCTTTCCTTATTCAAGTAAATCAAAGATATGCATTTTTTGGTTGAAACTAGAAGGCCAAACGGCTGTAGATTCGGGGTTTTCAGTTATAGCTGAGCATCAGGGAAAGATCCTTTATACTGATAGTCAAAAGATCCTTTTTTTAAGGAATGGGAATACTGAAAGTATTCCTTTAGTTAAGTATCAAGGTTCCAACAAAAAAACTTTGATCCATCAAAAACCCCGGGTTCAGGGAGGTAAATGCGTTAAAAAAGGTCAAATTTTGGCGGACGGTGCCGCTACAGTTGGTGGGGAACTCGCTTTAGGAAAAAACATATTAGTAGCTTATATGCCATGGGAGGGTTATAATTCTCAAGATGCAGTACTAATTAGTGAACGTCTGATATATGAAGATATTTTTACTTCTTTTTCTATTTGGAGATATGAAATTAAGACTTATATAATCAATTGGTTTGATACGAATAATGGAAGTCGTTTCAGTATGTTAAGGATACATATGTATCCACAATCTAGAATTCGAAAATAGTCTATTTCCTATACCAATATAGGAATAAATAAATTTGCAGAATTCTTAAAGACTTTTTTCCTTAATTTCTTTATAAATGGATACAAAAATACCTTTTGTTTTTTTGTTTTGTATAGATATTGTAAAGGGGTATCCAATCTTTTCATTTTTTTCTTTTTTCGAGAACCGTATTTGAGTTATAGCCCTTGGTACACGTCATGATCTGACCTCAACTTAGTTGATTTTGACTCAAGGGTTCAAAACTAATTGACTCAACAACAAGTTTTTTTGGAAATTCTATTGCAGACTTTTAATTTCATCATAGCTATGCTACGGAATTTGAAAAATCTTATTCAATTCATTCTTAAGTAATTATATTATGGTTATAGATCCATTCGATTTCATATTAGAAGAACGCAAGTCATCCTTTTTCAAATCTTAAGAATTAGGGATATATGTCTAATTAGAGATATTTGTGGCGGAGTAGAGCAGTCTGGTAGCTCACGAGGCTCATAACCTCGAAGTCACGGGTTCAAATCCCGTCTCCGCACCAATGTTTTTTTGAAACGAAACATTGGTAAGGCGATGATCATCGATCTATATTGTTTTTATTCTTGATTGAATTAAGAGGCTTGTAGGGTATCCCTCATAGGGTAGGGATGTCTATGCTATGATATATAAAAAAAGAAAAAACGGAGGAGAATAGAGAATGCGAAGAAAAGAAATTGAAAAAAAAAGAAAGAGAAAACAGATTCTTACATTCACTATTTTTTTCTTTCTGAAATTTTGAGAATTTTTAATATGGACTCCTTACATAGGAATCAGTAGAATCTATATTCTATAAGTGATGGGTGTCATTAAAGAGGATCATTCGAACCCTTAACTATATAGCTTAGAGAAAGAAATTGTTTACTGTTTACATGGAGTTTTTTTTTCATGAATGCGTGGTGAATTTGAGAAGTTTTCATATGAACTATTGACAAAAGACCCAACTTCATCTATACTTTATCAGTGATGGGTGTCATTAAAGAGGATCATTCGAACCCTTAACTATATAGCTTAGAGAAAGAAATTGTTTACTGTTTACATGGAGTTTTTTTTTTCATGAATGCGTGGTGAATTTGAGAAGTTTTCATATGAACTATTGACAAAAGACCCAACTTCATCTATACTTTATCAGTGATGGGTGTCATTAAAGAGGATCATTCGAACCCTTAACTATTTCTCTAAATTGTTTAGATGGAGTTTTTTTTTTCATGAATGCGTGGTGAATTTGAGAAGTTTTCATATGAACTATTGACAAAAGACCCAACTTCATCTATACTTTATCAGTGATGGGTGTCATTAAAGAGGATCATTCGAACCCTTAACTATATAGCTTAGAGAAAGAAATTGTTTACTGTTTACATGGAGTTTTTTTTTCATGAATGCGTGGTGAATTTGAGAAGTTTTCATATGAACTATTGACAAAAGACCCAACTTCATCTATACTTTATCAGTGATGGGTGTCATTAAAGAGGATCATTCGAACCCTTAACTATATAGCTTAGAGAAAGAAATTGTTTACTGTTTACATGGAGTTTTTTTTTTCATGAATGCGTGGTGAATTTGAGAAGTTTTCATATGAACTATTGACAAAAGACCCAACTTCATCTATACTTTATCAGTGATGGGTGTCATTAAAGAGGATCATTCGAACCCTTAACTATATAGCTTAGAGAAAGAAATTGTTTACTGTTTACATGGAGTTTTTTTTTTCATGAATGCGTGGTGAATTTGAGAAGTTTTCATATGAACTATTGACAAAAGACCCAACTTCATCTATACTTTATCAGTGATGGGTGTCATTAAAGAGGATCATTCGAACCCTTAACTATATAGCTTAGAGAAAGAAATTGTTTACTGTTTACATGGAGTTTTTTTTTCATGAATGCGTGGTGAATTTAAGAAGTTTTCATATGAACTATTGACAAAAGACCCAACATCATCTATACTTTATCAGTGATGGGTGTCATTAAAGAGGATCATTCGAACCCTTAACTATATAGCTTAGAGAAAGAAATTGTTTACTGTTTACATGGAGTTTTTTTTCATGAATGCGTGGTGAATTTAAGAAGTTTTCATATGAACTATTGACAAAAGACCCAACATGATCTATACTTTATCAGTGATGGGTGTCATTAAAGAGGATCATTTTAACCCTTAACTATATAGCTTAGAGAAATTGTTTACATGGATTTTTTTTCATGTATGCATGGTTCCATCGGAACAATTATTTATTTCAAGGCACCTCGTTTTTTAGAAAAAAAAAAAGAAAACCATAAAATGAAAAAACGATATTGGAACATCAATTTGGAACAGATTAAAAAAATTGTTGATAAGATAGAAGATATTTTCCTTCTTTCTTTTATAAAAGTTCTTCATGAACTTTCTTGGTGCTTACAAACTTATGCAATAAACTTAACAGTAGATTACTTTCTGTCTTCTCGTAATGTTCTCAATCGCAAAAGAGAACATTCTCGAGAAGAGGATTTTACATTTGGGATGTCTAAAGAAACTTTGACAACATTTCTAGAGGAACTGTGTAAAGAGGAAACAAAGGAAAGAATTAAAAAGGCTAAATATCCCCAGTCTCATAAAGACTACAGATATGCCTGTGAAACCATAATTAAATGGATCGATACTTTTCTTGATACATATCGTATGGAAAATATCCCACGTCGAGCCGTATTTATTTTACTCCAATATATTCGGCTAGCAATCGAATATTGGTGGATTTTTTTCAATCTAAACATTAAAAAATAGATTTAACTAGGAGAGAAGGACCTGTATCTGTAATAGTTTCAATTACATTTTTTTTCTCAATTGAAAGGAGAATGAATGATATCTATCATTCAATTTTGGTGTATCCTATACAAGAGCAAGAACTTGTATAGGATATACCAAAATTTTTTGGTATCCTAAAAATAGGATACTCAAGTTGGTGAATTGAAAAAAAAAAAGAGAAAACAGACATTCACTATTTTTTTCTTTCTGAAATTTTGAGAATTTTTGATATGAACTGTTTACTTTGAAATCAAAAGAATGTATACTCTAGAAGTGATGGGTGTCATTAAAGAGGATCATTCGAACCCTTAACTATATAGCTTAGAGAAAGAAATTGTTTACTGTTTACATGGAGTTTTTTTTCATGAATGCGTGGTGAATTTAAGAAGTTTTCATATGAACTATTGACAAAAGACCCAACATCATCTATACTTTATCAGTGATGGGTGTCATTAAAGAGGATCATTCGAACCCTTAACTATATAGCTTAGAGAAAGAAATTGTTTACTGTTTACATGGAGTTTTTTTTTCATGAATGCGTGGTGAATTTAAGAAGTTTTCATATGAACTATTGACAAAAGACCCAACATGATCTATACTTTATCAGTGATGGGTGTCATTAAAGAGGATCATTTTAACCCTTAACTATATAGCTTAGAGAAATTGTTTACATGGATTTTTTTTCATGTATGCATGGTTCCATCGGAACAATTATTTATTTCAAGGCACCTCGTTTTTTAGAAAAAAAAAAAGAAAACCATAAAATGAAAAAACGATATTGGAACATCAATTTGGAACAGATTAAAAAAATTGTTGATAAGATAGAAGATATTTTCCTTCTTTCTTTTATAAAAGTTCTTCATGAACTTTCTTGGTGCTTACAAACTTATGCAATAAACTTAACAGTAGATTACTTTCTGTCTTCTCGTAATGTTCTCAATCGCAAAAGAGAACATTCTCGAGAAGAGGATTTTACATTTGGGATGTCTAAAGAAACTTTGACAACATTTCTAGAGGAACTGTGTAAAGAGGAAACAAAGGAAAGAATTAAAAAGGCTAAATATCCCCAGTCTCATAAAGACTACAGATATGCCTGTGAAACCATAATTAAATGGATCGATACTTTTCTTGATACATATCGTATGGAAAATATCCCACGTCGAGCCGTATTTATTTTACTCCAATATATTCGGCTAGCAATCGAATATTGGTGGATTTTTTTCAATCTAAACATTAAAAAATAGATTTAACTAGGAGAGAAGGACCTGTATCTGTAATAGTTTCAATTACATTTTTTTTCTCAATTGAAAGGAGAATGAATGATATCTATCATTCAATTTTGGTGTATCCTATACAAGAGCAAGAACTTGTATAGGATATACCAAAATTTTTTGGTATCCTAAAAATAGGATACTCAAGTTGGTGAATTGAAAAAAAAAAAAGAGAAAACAGACATTCACTATTTTTTTCTTTCTGAAATTTTGAGAATTTTTGATATGAACTGTTTACTTTGAAATCAAAAGAATGTATACTCTAGAAGTGATGGGTGTCATTAAAGAGGATCATTCGAACCCTTAACTATATAGCTTAGAGAAAGAAATTGTTTACTGTTTACATGGAGTTTTTTTTTCATGAATGCGTGGTGAATTTAAGAAGTTTTCATATGAACTATTGACAAAAGACCCAACATCATCTATACTTTATCAGTGATGGGTGTCATTAAAGAGGATCATTCGAACCCTTAACTATATAGCTTAGAGAAAGAAATTGTTTACTGTTTACATGGAGTTTTTTTTTCATGAATGCGTGGTGAATTTAAGAAGTTTTCATATGAACTATTGACAAAAGACCCAACATGATCTATACTTTATCAGTGATGGGTGTCATTAAAGAGGATCATTTTAACCCTTAACTATATAGCTTAGAGAAATTGTTTACATGGATTTTTTTTCATGTATGCATGGTTCCATCGGAACAATTATTTATTTCAAGGCACCTCGTTTTTTAGAAAAAAAAAAAAGAAAACCATAAAATGAAAAAACGATATTGGAACATCAATTTGGAACAGATTAAAAAAATTGTTGATAAGATAGAAGATATTTTCCTTCTTTCTTTTATAAAAGTTCTTCATGAACTTTCTTGGTGCTTACAAACTTATGCAATAAACTTAACAGTAGATTACTTTCTGTCTTCTCGTAATGTTCTCAATCGCAAAAGAGAACATTCTCGAGAAGAGGATTTTACATTTGGGATGTCTAAAGAAACTTTGACAACATTTCTAGAGGAACTGTGTAAAGAGGAAACAAAGGAAAGAATTAAAAAGGCTAAATATCCCCAGTCTCATAAAGACTACAGATATGCCTGTGAAACCATAATTAAATGGATCGATACTTTTCTTGATACATATCGTATGGAAAATATCCCACGTCGAGCCGTATTTATTTTACTCCAATATATTCGGCTAGCAATCGAATATTGGTGGATTTTTTTCAATCTAAACATTAAAAAATAGATTTAACTAGGAGAGAAGGACCTGTATCTGTAATAGTTTCAATTACATTTTTTTTCTCAATTGAAAGGAGAATGAATGATATCTATCATTCAATTTTGGTGTATCCTATACAAGAGCAAGAACTTGTATAGGATATACCAAAATTTTTTGGTATCCTAAAAATAGGATACTCAAGTTGGTGAATTGAAAAAAAAAAAAGAGAAAACAGACATTCACTATTTTTTTCTTTCTGAAATTTTGAGAATTTTTGATATGAACTGTTTACTTTGAAATCAAAAGAATGTATACTCTAGAAGTGATGGGTGTCATTAAAGAGGATCATTCGAACCCTTAACTATATAGCTTAGAGAAAGAAATTGTTTACTGTTTACATGGAGTTTTTTTTTCATGAATGCGTGGTGAATTTAAGAAGTTTTCATATGAACTATTGACAAAAGACCCAACATCATCTATACTTTATCAGTGATGGGTGTCATTAAAGAGGATCATTCGCACCCTTAACTATATAGCTTAGAGAAAGAAATTGTTTACTGTTTACATGGAGTTTTTTTTTCATGAATGCGTGGTGAATTTAAGAAGTTTTCATATGAACTATTGACAAAAGACCCAACATGATCTATACTTTATCAGTGATGGGTGTCATTAAAGAGGATCATTTTAACCCTTAACTATATAGCTTAGAGAAATTGTTTACATGGATTTTTTTTCATGTATGCATGGTTCCATCGGAACAATTATTTATTTCAAGGCACCTCGTTTTTTAGAAAAAAAAAAAAGAAAACCATAAAATGAAAAAACGATATTGGAACATCAATTTGGAACAGATTAAAAAAATTGTTGATAAGATAGAAGATATTTTCCTTCTTTCTTTTATAAAAGTTCTTCATGAACTTTCTTGGTGCTTACAAACTTATGCAATAAACTTAACAGTAGATTACTTTCTGTCTTCTCGTAATGTTCTCAATCGCAAAAGAGAACATTCTCGAGAAGAGGATTTTACATTTGGGATGTCTAAAGAAACTTTGACAACATTTCTAGAGGAACTGTGTAAAGAGGAAACAAAGGAAAGAATTAAAAAGGCTAAATATCCCCAGTCTCATAAAGACTACAGATATGCCTGTGAAACCATAATTAAATGGATCGATACTTTTCTTGATACATATCGTATGGAAAATATCCCACGTCGAGCCGTATTTATTTTACTCCAATATATTCGGCTAGCAATCGAATATTGGTGGATTTTTTTCAATCTAAACATTAAAAAATAGATTTAACTAGGAGAGAAGGACCTGTATCTGTAATAGTTTCAATTACATTTTTTTTCTCAATTGAAAGGAGAATGAATGATATCTATCATTCAATTTTGGTGTATCCTATACAAGAGCAAGAACTTGTATAGGATATACCAAAATTTTTTGGTATCCTAAAAATAGGATACTCAAGTTGGTGAATTGAAAAAAAAAAAAGAGAAAACAGACATTCACTATTTTTTTCTTTCTGAAATTTTGAGAATTTTTGATATGAACTGTTTACTTTGAAATCAAAAGAATGTATACTCTAGAAGTGATGGGTGTCATTAAAGAGGATCATTCGAACCCTTAACTATATAGCTTAGAGAAAGAAATTGTTTACTGTTTACATGGAGTTTTTTTTTCATGAATGCGTGGTGAATTTAAGAAGTTTTCATATGAACTATTGACAAAAGACCCAACATCATCTATACTTTATCAGTGATGGGTGTCATTAAAGAGGATCATTCGCACCCTTAACTATATAGCTTAGAGAAAGAAATTGTTTACTGTTTACATGGAGTTTTTTTTTCATGAATGCGTGGTGAATTTAAGAAGTTTTCATATGAACTATTGACAAAAGACCCAACATGATCTATACTTTATCAGTGATGGGTGTCATTAAAGAGGATCATTTTAACCCTTAACTATATAGCTTAGAGAAATTGTTTACATGGATTTTTTTTCATGTATGCATGGTTCCATCGGAACAATTATTTATTTCAAGGCACCTCGTTTTTTAGAAAAAAAAAAAGAAAACCATAAAATGAAAAAACGATATTGGAACATCAATTTGGAACAGATTAAAAAAATTGTTGATAAGATAGAAGATATTTTCCTTCTTTCTTTTATAAAAGTTCTTCATGAACTTTCTTGGTGCTTACAAACTTATGCAATAAACTTAACAGTAGATTACTTTCTGTCTTCTCGTAATGTTCTCAATCGCAAAAGAGAACATTCTCGAGAAGAGGATTTTACATTTGGGATGTCTAAAGAAACTTTGACAACATTTCTAGAGGAACTGTGTAAAGAGGAAACAAAGGAAAGAATTAAAAAGGCTAAATATCCCCAGTCTCATAAAGACTACAGATATGCCTGTGAAACCATAATTAAATGGATCGATACTTTTCTTGATACATATCGTATGGAAAATATCCCACGTCGAGCCGTATTTATTTTACTCCAATATATTCGGCTAGCAATCGAATATTGGTGGATTTTTTTCAATCTAAACATTAAAAAATAGATTTAACTAGGAGAGAAGGACCTGTATCTGTAATAGTTTCAATTACATTTTTTTTCTCAATTGAAAGGAGAATGAATGATATCTATCATTCAATTTTGGTGTATCCTATACAAGAGCAAGAACTTGTATAGGATATACCAAAATTTTTTGGTATCCTAAAAATAGGATACTCAAGTTGGTGAATTGAAAAAAAAAAAAGAGAAAACAGACATTCACTATTTTTTTCTTTCTGAAATTTTGAGAATTTTTGATATGAACTGTTTACTTTGAAATCAAAAGAATGTATACTCTAGAAGTGATGGGTGTCATTAAAGAGGATCATTCGAACCCTTAACTATATAGCTTAGAGAAAGAAATTGTTTACTGTTTACATGGAGTTTTTTTTTCATGAATGCGTGGTGAATTTAAGAAGTTTTCATATGAACTATTGACAAAAGACCCAACATCATCTATACTTTATCAGTGATGGGTGTCATTAAAGAGGATCATTCGCACCCTTAACTATATAGCTTAGAGAAAGAAATTGTTTACTGTTTACATGGAGTTTTTTTTTCATGAATGCGTGGTGAATTTAAGAAGTTTTCATATGAACTATTGACAAAAGACCCAACATCATCTATACTTTATCAGTGATGGGTGTCATTAAAGAGGATCATTCGAACCCTTAACTATATAGCTTAGAGAAAGAAATTGTTTACTGTTTACATGGAGTTTTTTTTTCATGAATGCGTGGTGAATTTAAGAAGTTTTCATATGAACTATTGACAAAAGACCCAACATGATCTATACTTTATCAGTGATGGGTGTCATTAAAGAGGATCATTTTAACCCTTAACTATATAGCTTAGAGAAATTGTTTACATGGATTTTTTTTCATGTATGCATGGTTCCATCGGAACAATTATTTATTTCAAGGCACCTCGTTTTTTAGAAAAAAAAAAAAAGAAAACCATAAAATGAAAAAACGATATTGGAACATCAATTTGGAACAGATTAAAAAAATTGTTGATAAGATAGAAGATATTTTCCTTCTTTCTTTTATAAAAGTTCTTCATGAACTTTCTTGGTGCTTACAAACTTATGCAATAAACTTAACAGTAGATTACTTTCTGTCTTCTCGTAATGTTCTCAATCGCAAAAGAGAACATTCTCGAGAAGAGGATTTTACATTTGGGATGTCTAAAGAAACTTTGACAACATTTCTAGAGGAACTGTGTAAAGAGGAAACAAAGGAAAGAATTAAAAAGGCTAAATATCCCCAGTCTCATAAAGACTACAGATATGCCTGTGAAACCATAATTAAATGGATCGATACTTTTCTTGATACATATCGTATGGAAAATATCCCACGTCGAGCCGTATTTATTTTACTCCAATATATTCGGCTAGCAATCGAATATTGGTGGATTTTTTTCAATCTAAACATTAAAAAATAGATTTAACTAGGAGAGAAGGACCTGTATCTGTAATAGTTTCAATTACATTTTTTTTCTCAATTGAAAGGAGAATGAATGATATCTATCATTCAATTTTGGTGTATCCTATACAAGAGCAAGAACTTGTATAGGATATACCAAAATTTTTTGGTATCCTAAAAATAGGATACTCAAGTTGGTGAATTGAAAAAAAAAAAGAGAAAACAGACATTCACTATTTTTTTCTTTCTGAAATTTTGAGAATTTTTGATATGAACTGTTTACTTTGAAATCAAAAGAATGTATACTCTAGAAGTGATGGGTGTCATTAAAGAGGATCATTCGAACCCTTAACTATATAGCTTAGAGAAAGAAATTGTTTACTGTTTACATGGAGTTTTTTTTTCATGAATGCGTGGTGAATTTAAGAAGTTTTCATATGAACTATTGACAAAAGACCCAACATCATCTATACTTTATCAGTGATGGGTGTCATTAAAGAGGATCATTCGCACCCTTAACTATATAGCTTAGAGAAAGAAATTGTTTACTGTTTACATGGAGTTTTTTTTTCATGAATGCGTGGTGAATTTAAGAAGTTTTCATATGAACTATTGACAAAAGACCCAACATCATCTATACTTTATCAGTGATGGGTGTCATTAAAGAGGATCATTCGAACCCTTAACTATATAGCTTAGAGAAAGAAATTGTTTACTGTTTACATGGAGTTTTTTTTCATGAATGCGTGGTGAATTTAAGAAGTTTTCATATGAACTATTGACAAAAGACCCAACATGATCTATACTTTATCAGTGATGGGTGTCATTAAAGAGGATCATTTTAACCCTTAACTATATAGCTTAGAGAAATTGTTTACATGGATTTTTTTTCATGTATGCATGGTTCCATCGGAACAATTATTTATTTCAAGGCACCTCGTTTTTTAGAAAAAAAAAAAGAAAACCATAAAATGAAAAAACGATATTGGAACATCAATTTGGAACAGATTAAAAAAATTGTTGATAAGATAGAAGATATTTTCCTTCTTTCTTTTATAAAAGTTCTTCATGAACTTTCTTGGTGCTTACAAACTTATGCAATAAACTTAACAGTAGATTACTTTCTGTCTTCTCGTAATGTTCTCAATCGCAAAAGAGAACATTCTCGAGAAGAGGATTTTACATTTGGGATGTCTAAAGAAACTTTGACAACATTTCTAGAGGAACTGTGTAAAGAGGAAACAAAGGAAAGAATTAAAAAGGCTAAATATCCCCAGTCTCATAAAGACTACAGATATGCCTGTGAAACCATAATTAAATGGATCGATACTTTTCTTGATACATATCGTATGGAAAATATCCCACGTCGAGCCGTATTTATTTTACTCCAATATATTCGGCTAGCAATCGAATATTGGTGGATTTTTTTCAATCTAAACATTAAAAAATAGATTTAACTAGGAGAGAAGGACCTGTATCTGTAATAGTTTCAATTACATTTTTTTTCTCAATTGAAAGGAGAATGAATGATATCTATCATTCAATTTTGGTGTATCCTATACAAGAGCAAGAACTTGTATAGGATATACCAAAATTTTTTGGTATCCTAAAAATAGGATACTCAAGTTGGTGAATTGAAAAAAAAAAAGAGAAAACAGACATTCACTATTTTTTTCTTTCTGAAATTTTGAGAATTTTTGATATGAACTGTTTACTTTGAAATCAAAAGAATGTATACTCTAGAAGTGATGGGTGTCATTAAAGAGGATCATTCGAACCCTTAACTATATAGCTTAGAGAAAGAAATTGTTTACTGTTTACATGGAGTTTTTTTTCATGAATGCGTGGTGAATTTAAGAAGTTTTCATATGAACTATTGACAAAAGACCCAACATCATCTATACTTTATCAGTGATGGGTGTCATTAAAGAGGATCATTCGCACCCTTAACTATATAGCTTAGAGAAAGAAATTGTTTACTGTTTACATGGAGTTTTTTTTTCATGAATGCGTGGTGAATTTAAGAAGTTTTCATATGAACTATTGACAAAAGACCCAACATGATCTATACTTTATCAGTGATGGGTGTCATTAAAGAGGATCATTCGCACCCTTAACTATATAGCTTAGAGAAAGAAATTGTTTACTGTTTACATGGAGTTTTTTTTTCATGAATGCGTGGTGAATTTAAGAAGTTTTCATATGAACTATTGACAAAAGACCCAACATGATCTATACTTTATCAGTGATGGGTGTCATTAAAGAGGATCATTCGCACCCTTAACTATATAGCTTAGAGAAAGAAATTGTTTACTGTTTACATGGAGTTTTTTTTTCATGAATGCGTGGTGAATTTAAGAAGTTTTCATATGAACTATTGACAAAAGACCCAACATGATCTATACTTTATCAGTGATGGGTGTCATTAAAGAGGATCATTCGCACCCTTAACTATATAGCTTAGAGAAAGAAATTGTTTACTGTTTACATGGAGTTTTTTTCATGAATGCATGGTTCCATCGGAACAATTAGTTATTTCAAGGCACCTCGTTTTTTAGAAAAAAAAAAAAGAAAACCATAAAATGAAAAAACGATATTGGAACATCAATTTGGAAGAGATGATTGAAGCAACAGTTCATTTAGGTAATAATAAAAAGAGATGGAATCCAAGGATAACTCCTTATGTCCTTGCAAAGGACAAATACAAACGTAAAACTATACATATTCGCAGTATAACTAACACATACTCTAAAAAAAAAGGAGGAACAAATGATAAGAAAATATTTTGATAAAATAGAAGGAATTTTCCTTCTTTCTTTTATACGAGTCCTTCTTGAACTTTCTTGGTCGTTAAAAACATCTGCAATACAGTTGAAGACACATTACTTTCTGTCTTCTCGTAATGAAGAACATTTTGGAGAAGAGGAGTTACCATTTGGGATGTCTAAAGAAAGTTTGACACCGTTTCTACGAGAACTCTTTAAAGAGGAAAGAATAGAAATGGCTAAATATCCCCAGTCCCATAAAGACTACCTCTATACTTGTAAATCTATAAATACATGGATAGATTCTTTTCTTGAGAAATATCGTGGCAAAAAAATCCCATGTCGAGCCGTACATATAGTACTTTACTATATTCGATTAAGAATCGAATATTGGTGGATTTTGAGTGCACCTCAAAATAAAAAAAGAGATACCTTTTAACTAGAAGAAAAAGACAAATATCTGTAATAGTTTCAATTACATTTATATCAAGTTTCGAAATTTAATTAAATAGTTATGAACTTTAAAATTTACTTAAAAGATCCATATGAACAAAAGAGAAATAGAAAAACGTCGAAAATCCGATAAAATTGCGAGACTTTCAAAAGAAGCAAAGTATCAAATTGTACGAGAATTTAAAAACTTTATATTTGATTTAGAGAGTTATATGCATTTGGAAAAGGTTTTAAAAAACCTGCATAGTAGAATGGCCACTGACTTTGAACCAACTGCTATACCCTATCAAAAGTTTGTAGATTTTAAAAATAGGATTCTTGAAATTTTTTACGATCTTTATATCGTAAATCTTTCTTGGGAAGAACGCCATTTTGCAAAAGTAATTTATAATAGCGAGAATGAAACTGATTATGGTTCGTTTCTTCAAGATTACTTTTTTATTTTTTATATAAAAGACGAACTACTTGAAAAATTTTCGAGATGCAAAGCACGTAAAAATGTGAACATTCCATTTTTATGGAATTTCCTGAACAATATTGTTTGGGATCACGAGTTTTTTGAGAAGTCTAAATCTTTCTAAGATTTCTAAATTCTTAATATTCTAAATTATTAAGAAAATTTTTGTTAATAATTTGGTGCTTGGCCAATATAAGCTAAGCATCATATTTAGATTTCTCACTGTTACTAAAAAGAGTGAAATAAATCCCCTTCATAAAATAAAGGGGATTTTTCTTGAAATAAAGATTCTGAAAAAAACCATTATAATGAATAATATCCTATTCAATAACATCAATAGAATATCTGTCTATCTGTCTAAAATTTACTAATTTCTAGAAAATTTTATATTATTTTATTTCAATAAAAGAAAAAAGGGAACAGAGAATTTTAATAACATGTCCAAAAAGAAAAATAATAAGGATCCTAGAAAAGATGCCAATGAAAAGAGGGATTTTGTTTATGAAGGAACAATTGTGGAACCGATAAAAAATATCATGTTCCATGTGCGTTTGAACCATAATAATGAAACTGTTTTGGGTTATCTATCTGGGAATATGCGCCGCCATCGTATACGTGTGTTACTAGGGGATAGAGTCAAGATAAAAATTAGCGAATTTGATTCAAAAAAAGGAAAAATCTTTTATAGATTTCCTCCGCTATCAAAACAAACTAGAATAGAACGAACTAAGAATGATCATGAAGCGATGGAGAAAACCGCCTCTCATGAATGCTTAAACAAAGAAAGCGACTTAAATACAGAAAGCACAAATCCAAAAAGCAATGATTCCCCTCAATCACCAGATCAAAGGAATACAAAGGCTAACCAAGATGAGACAGATTAGGTTCTTAATTTTCTTTCTGGGACCTAGTAAGGTAAGGAGTTTTTGATCCCAAAAAAAGAATCAAAAAAATAAATAGAGATGAGTTTTATTTTCTCCCAAGAAATTCAAAAAAATAGAGGTAATATGCCCATTGGAACACCAAAAATACCTGTTATTCGTTCGTATAAGGATTCTGAGAATAATGATCGTGAAAGGACAGTATATATTACTTTATATGAAAAACTTGTAGAAGAAAGAGTACTTTTTCTATCCAGAGATATAGAATTCCCTTTGGTGAATCGGCTTATTGCTCTCTTACTATTAATGGATTCCGAAGAGGAAAAAACGATTGTTTTAATAATAAACTCTCGTGGTGGAGGGGCACTATCAACAATGGCCCTTTATGATACTATGCAAATTTCACGTTCTGACGTGTGTACCCTGAATATAGGGTTAGCTGCATCAGGGGCATCTTTGATTCTGGTCGGAGGAACAATTCCTCGCCGGACAGCATTCCTTCACGCTAGGGTGATGATTCACCAACCTTCTACTGCCCATTTTCGTGCAAAGGGAGACAAAATCCTATTGGAAACAATAGAAATGTGTGATTTTCGTAGCACAATTGCGGAAATTTACGCACAAAAAACTGGTAAACCTTTAAATGTTATACAAGAAGATCTCGAAAGAGATAACTTTATGTCCGCAGAAGAAGCTAAGGATTATGGTATTATCGATCACATAATGCCAAAAAAAAAATATTTAGTTTGATTAGTGATCTGAGTTCCTTATTATCAATTATTTCTTTTGAATTCAAATTCAATAGAAATAATTGATAAAAAAAACATTTGGTTAAGATCAATCTAAGCCAAACCATTTTATTCTGTATAGATATACATAGGATATGCCAACTATTAAACAACTTCTTAGCCTTATCGATATGGGGAGTTTGACCCATTGTACTTCCTCAAACCTTTTGATTATAAGTGGTTTGAGATGCGGTACTTCAAGTGGTCAATGGATGATCCTTATCCATTAGAGGAGTTGGACCCATCGTATTCAGTCCCAGTTTCGGAATCCGAGTGGGAAGAGAGGAGGGATTCGCAAATTAATCAGCTCCCTTTAAGCTCTCGTTGCGAATTAGTTTCTTACTGGATCCGGGGTTTTATTTTGTCGACTAAAATATCGAGAAATCTAAATATCTACCTTTCGGGACCAAAGGTTATGAAATTTCTGAGAAAAATTTCTAAGATATTGGATACTATATGAATCAATTTCTATCCAAATCAAATCCTTCATTTGATTTGATTTGGATAGAATAACAAAGTAGTATATGAATCAATCCAAATTTTTGTGTGTACTAGATTCAAATAACTGGCATAATTCTGATTTTTTGATTTTTCCTGATCGGAAAAATCATCCATGAAAAAGAAAGAAAAAAGATAGAAAAATTTTGTTATTTATGGTCAAAAATTCATTCACTCCTATTATTCCACAAGAAGAAAACAAGGGTTCTGTTGAATTTCAAGTATTCAGTTTCACCAATAAGATACAGAGGCTTACTTCCCATTTAGAATTGCACAAAAAAGATTTTTTATCGGAAAGGGGTCTACGAAAAATTCTGGGAAAACGTCAACGGTTGCTGACTTATTTGTCAAAGAAAAATCGAGTACGTTATAATAAATTAATTGATCAGTTGAATATTCGAGAGCCACAAACTCGTTAATTTCATCGTTTGAATTTTTTTTAGTAGTATTCAATTTTTCATTTTGATGAGCCTCACTTTGAGGAATTCATGGAATAATGAATTCAGGAAGAAAAGATATGACTGTACCGGTTACAAGAAAAGATCTCATGATAGTCAATATGGGTCCTCACCACCCATCAATGCATGGTGTTCTTCGACTGATCCTTACTCTCGATGGTGAAGATGTTATTGATTGTGAACCCATATTGGGCTATTTACACAGAGGAATGGAAAAAATAGCGGAAAACCGAACAATTATACAATATCTACCTTATGTAACACGGTGGGATTATTTAGCTACTATGTTCACAGAGGCAATAACGGTAAATGCACCAGAAAAATTGGAAAATGTTCAAGTACCTCAAAGAGCTAGCTATATCCGAGTTATTATGCTGGAATTGAGCCGTATAGCTTCTCATTTGTTATGGCTTGGACCTTTTATGGCAGATATCGGTGCACAGACTCCTTTCTTCTATATTTTCAGAGAGAGAGAATTGATATACAATCTATTCGAAGCCGCCACAGGTATGCGAATGATGCATAATTATTTCCGCATCGGGGGGGTAGCTGCTGATCTACCTTATGGATGGATAGAGAAATGTTTCGATTTCTGCGATTATTTCTTAACAGGAGTTGTTGAATATCAAAAACTGATTACACGGAATCCCATTTTTTTGGAACGAGTGGAAGGAGTGGGCATTATTGGTGGAGAAGAAGCAGTAAATTGGGGTTTATCCGGTCCAATGTTACGAGCTTCCGGAATCCAATGGGATCTTCGTAAAGTTGATAATTATGAGTGTTACAATGAATTCGATTGGGAAATCCAATGGCAAAAAGAAGGAGATTCATTAGCTCGTTATTTAGTACGAATCGGTGAAATGAGGGAATCCATAAAAATGATTCAACAGGCTCTAGAGGGAATTCCTGGAGGACCCTATGAGAGTTTAGAAGTCCGACGCTTTGATAGAGCAAAGAATTCCGAATGGAATGATTTTGCATATAGATTTCTAAGTAAAAAACCTTCACCCAATTTTGAATTGTCGAAACAAGAACTTTATGTGAGAGTGGAAGCCCCAAAAGGGGAATTAGGGATTTATTTGATAGGAGATAATAGTGTTTTCCCCTGGAGATGGAAAATTCGTCCACCCGCTTTTATCAATTTGCAAATTCTTCCTCAGCTAGTTAAAAGAATGAAATTGGCTGATATCATGACGATATTAGGTAGTATAGATATCATTATGGGAGAAGTTGATCGTTGAAATGATAATTGATACGACAGAAGTACAAACTATCAATTCTTTCTCTACATCGGGATTTTTCAAAGAAGTCTATGGACTGATATGGATTGTACCTATTTTGACCCTGATATTGGGAATCACAATAGGAGTACTAGTAATTGTTTGGTTAGAAAGAGAAATATCTGCAGCGATCCAACAGCGTATTGGGCCTGAATATGCTGGTCCGTTGGGAATTCTTCAAGCTATAGCAGATGGGACTAAATTACTTTTGAAAGAGGACCTCCTCCCATCTCGAGGAGATATTCGTCTGTTTAGTGTCGGACCGTCTATAGCAGTCATATCAGTTCTACTAAGCTATTTAGTAATTCCTTTTGAGTATCGTCTTGTTTTAGCTGATCTCGGTATAGGTGTTTTTTTATGGATCGCCATTTCAAGTATTGCTCCTATTGGTCTTCTTATGTCAGGATATGGATCGAATAATAAATATTCCTTTTCAGGTGGTCTACGAGCTGCTGCTCAATCTATTAGTTATGAAATACCATTAACTCTATGTGTATTATCAATATCTCTACGTGTGATTCGTTGGAATATGAACTTTTACCTCTTTTTCTTCTAGAAATCAAAGAACAAAAAGAGGTTCAATGTATTGAATAGATATTCTCATTTTTTTATTCAGCATTCGGGTTGATGAGTTAAACCAGATAGTTATATGAGTGAAACAAAACAGCTTATCAATTTGTAGTAAAAAGAAAAAATCTCATTCCCTATGTACAAGAATCAAGTTGAAGTAAACATAAGCAGCGTAAACTGTTTACCCCAAGATTCCGATTTTTTGGTTAGTCATCATATCTTGAAGCGGGTGCAAACAAAAGATCAACTGTATGGAGTTTCTACTACTTTCTTTTATTTATTACTATACTATACCGGCGATCAATCAAAAGTCAGTGGACAGTTAGGAACACCAAGGTACACAAAAGATTAGTAATCGAGATAATGTAAGGTATCAAAAAAGAGGTTTTTCCACACAAAACGAATCATAATAAGGACTTGCAATTGGTAGAAATGATCAAGTAGTACTTCCCTACGATTCCGATCTAGAGTATGCTCCTATTCACTGATTAAAGAAATGACTATCAAGAACGAATTAATCCTTTATTTTTTTTTGAAGTACCCTCCCCTGAGACAGAAGAAGAGGAAAAAAGAAATGGAATGCCATATATGGGATGAATAATAAAAAAAAATCTTCCTTTATTCTTTCTTCCATATTCATACATATACAATTCTTATCATGATTGATGAACTAATGCCTAATTCTTTCTATTTATTGATATGATATAACGAGTATTTTATTGAAAGATTCAGTTATTACCGAACAAAGAGAGATTCTCATTATAAAGGATAAGATCAATTCGGAAGCAACTTTTTTATTATTCTAGCAGACAGAATTCCATTGGTCTAATTTGGGACTCTCCGATCTATCTTTATTCTGTCTACCCCCAAAGAAAGAAAGATGCCGATAATACCGAACTAGTCCTTTCCTTACATTTTTTGTGGCCATAGAGGAGCCGTATGAAGCTGAAGTTTCATGTACGGTTTTGAAATAGCGATGAAAACAGTCATGTTTTTTTCGACTATGATTATCTAACAGTTCAAGTACAGTTGATATAGTTGAAGCACAGTCCAAATATGGTTTTTGGGGGTGGAATCTGTGGCGTCAGCCTATAGGCTTTCTAGTTTTTCTAATTTCTTCTCTAGCCGAATGTGAGAGATTGCCTTTTGATTTACCAGAAGCAGAGGAGGAATTAGTAGCAGGTTATCAAACCGAATATTCGGGTATCAAATATGCTCTCTTTTATCTTGCTTCTTACCTAAATCTATTAGTTTCTTCATTATTTGTCACAATTCTTTACTTAGGTGGGTGGAATTTCTCTATTCCGTACATATCCATTCCTGAACTTTTCAAAATAAAGAAAATGGCTGGAATTTTTGGAATGACAATTGGTTTCTTTATTACATTAGCTAAGGCTTATTTGTTTCTCTTCATTTCTATCACAACAAGATGGACTTTACCTAGGATGAGAATAGACCAGTTATTAAATCTTGGATGGAAATTTCTTTTACCTATTTCTCTAGGTAATCTTTTATTAACAACTTCTTCTCAACTTGTCTCACTATAAATAACAGAATACGATAACAAGATTCTCGATTCATAATCTCTCTCAAACAAGAGAAAGAAACTTCCATTTTCTCATTGATATTTACAATATGTTCCCTATGGTAACTGGGTTCATGAATTATGGTCAACAAACAATACGAGCTGCAAGGTACATTGGTCAAAGTTTCATAATTACCTTATCCCACACAAATCGTTTACCTGTCACTATTCAATATCCTTATGAAAAATCGATCATGTCAGAGCGTTTCCGGGGTCGAATCCACTTTGAATTTGATAAATGTATTGCTTGTGAAGTATGTGTTCGTGTATGCCCGATAGATCTACCCCTTGTTGATTGGAGATTGGAAAGAGATATTAAAAAGAAACAATTGCTAAATTATAGTATTGATTTCGGGGTTTGTATATTTTGTGGTAATTGTGTCGAGTATTGTCCAACAAACTGTTTATCAATGACTGAAGAATATGAACTTTCTACTTATGATCGTCATGAATTGAATTATAATCAAATTGCTTTGGGTCGGTTACCAATCTCAATAATTGGAGATTACACAATTCAAACTCTTATGAATTCGACTCAAATCCAAATAGATAAAGAGAATTCCTTTGATTCAAGAACGATTACTAATTACTAAGATTTTTTTTGGTTAGTCAGTAACTACAAAGAAAACTCAAACCTATTGATTGTCGAAAATCACTCTTTGATTGAAACTGAGAATCTGTTTTTCGTGATGGGATGATTTCGAAATATAAAATTTGAACCACTATTCAAACTAGTCTTTTTTCGGATAAAAATTCTATTTACATTAATCTATATTTCCTTTTCATTCTATGACAAATTTATCATAAACTATATTTTATACAAGAAGAAAATAGGGTAACCCCTTTTACTTTCCTGGACCTTTTAGTATGGTCATGATATATTTCAATTTCTTTGTTTTTTTTTACATAATGGATTTACCTCAACCAATACATGATATTCTTGTGGTATTTCTGGGATCAGTTCTTGTATTAGGGGGTCTAGGGGTAGTATTACTTACCAATCCAATTTATTCTGCCTTTTCGTTGGGATTTGTTCTTATTTCTATATCTTTATTCTATATTTCATTGAACTCCTATTTTGTAGCTGCCGCACAGCTCCTTATTTATGTCGGAGCCATAAATGTATTGATCTTATTTGCTGTAATGTTCATGAATGCTTCAGAATATTCCAAAGATTCCTATCTTTGGACCATTGGAGATGGGGTTACTTCAATGATTTGTACAACTATTCTTTTTTCACTAATGACTACTATCCCAGATACATCATGGTACGGGATTCTTTGGACTACAAGATCAAACCAAATTATAGAACAGGACCTCATAAATAACGTTCAACAAATTGGGATTCATTTAGCAACAGATTTTTTTCTTCCCTTTGAACTCATTTCTATAATTCTTTTAGTTTCCTTGATAGGAGCAATTACTATGGCTCGACAATAAAAAATACTTAGAATGATTCCTAATTCTTAGAATTTAGAATTCTAAATAAAAAAAATCCAAATTTTTTGTCCCTTTTTACCTCTTTTTTTTCTTATTTGTTAATTGATTAAATTTTTAAGTAAAAAAAAGGTAAAATTCATTTTTGGAAAAATCAAAATATTTTTATCTATTCTATTACTATTTTAATTGAAATAATATTTTCTCTTTTTACAATTTTGGGAAAAAAAAGTACAGAAATTTTTAATTTCTATATTTGACTTAAAATCGTATTGTTTGATTTATTCTTTACACAATTCTTGAATTTTAAATATTTAATTTAATATGTTTAAATAAAGATAAGAATTAGTGAATCAAAATTTCAGGAAAGAAAAAAATATCAATTAACAATTCAACTTCGTAATATCTTATGGAACTTTTATATCAATATGCATGGATAATACCCTTTCTTTCACTTATAGTTCCAATAATAATAGGTATTGGACTGCTACTTATTTTGACAGCGACGACAAATATTCGTCGCATATGGGCTTTTTCAAGTATTCTCTTTTTCACCATAACTATGATATTTTCTTTAAATCTTTCTATTCAACAAATAAATGGGAATTTGATTTATCAATACCTATGGTCTTGGACCATTAATAAGGATTTTTCCTTAGAATTCGGATATTTGATTGATCCACTTACCTCAATTATGTTAGTACTCATTACTACTATTGGAATCACAGTTCTTATTTACAGTGACAATTATATGTTTCATGATCAAGGGTATTTGAGATTTTTTGCTTATTTGAATCTTTTCAATGCTTCAATGTTGGGACTAATTACAAGTTCAAATTTGATACAAATTTATGTTTTTTGGGAAATAGTGGGAATATTTTCCTATTTGCTAATAGGATTTTGGTTTACACGACCGCTCGCTGCAAATGCCTGCCAAAAAGCTTTTGTAACTAATCGTATAGGTGATTTTGGTTTATTATTAGGAATTTTAGGTTTTTATTGGATAATTGGTAGTTTCGAATTTCGAGATTTATTTGAAATAACCAATAATTTCATCCAAGAAGATGAAGTCAATTCTTTATTTACTACTTTATGTACCTTTTTATTATTTGTTGGTGCGATTACCAAATCCGCACAATTCCCTCTTCATATATGGTTACCTGATGCCATGGAAGGACCTACTCCTATTTCTGCTCTTATACACGCCGCTACCATGGTAGCAGCGGGAGTTTTTCTTATAGCTCGGCTGTTTCCTCTTTTCTTAATAACACCTTATATAATGTATATTATTTCTTCAATAGGTTTAATAACTTTATTTTTAGGAGCTACTTTAGCTCTTGCTCAAAAAGACATTAAAAGAAGCTTAGCCTATTCTACAATGTCTCAATTGGGTTATATTATACTAGCTTTAGGTATAGGTTCGTTTCGAGCTGCTTTATTTCATTTGATCACTCATGCTTACTCTAAGGCTTTATTGTTTTTAGGATCTGGATCTATTATTCATTCAATGGAACCTGTTGTTGGATATTCACCAGATAAAAATCAAAATATGGTTCTTATGGGTGGTTTAACTAAATATATTCCCATTACAAGAACTGCCTTTTTATTGGGTACACTCTCTCTTTGTGGTATTCCACCCCTTGCCTGTTTTTGGTCTAAAGATGAGATTCTTAGTAATAGTTGGTTACATTCTCCAATTTTTGGGATAATAGCTTACTTCACTGCAGGATTAACAGCATTTTATATGTTTCGAGTATACTTACTTACTTTTGACGGATATTTACGTATTAATTTTCAAGCTTATAGTGGTACTAAAACAAATTTCTTTTATTCAATATCTCTATGGGGTAAAAGCACATGTGACAGATCAAATACCAATAGAAGTTTGCTTTTATTAACAAAAAATAAAAAAGTTTCTTTTTTTTCAAAAGAAAAGAAGAATAATGTAAGAAATAGCATATATGGTTTTAATATTTTTTTTGCAAATAAATATACTTCTATAATTCCTCATGAATCAGACAATACTATACTAATTCCTCTTCTCCTATTAATACTTTTTACTGTCTTCATTGGTTCAATAGGAATTGACTTTGATGGAAGAGGACTAGATCTTGATTTATTATCAAGATGGTTAATTTTATCAAAAAATTCCTTCATCGAGAATTCAAATCAATATATAGTTTTTTATGGGTTCTTGCAAAATGTAATCTTTTCAGTAAGTATAGCAACCTTTGGGTTATGTGTAGCATTCGTTTTTTATGGATCTATAAATTCCTTTTTTCCAAATTTATTTCTTATTAATTTATTTTTAAAAAAGGGTGTTAAAAGAAATTTTTTAGACCAAATACAAAATGCAATATACAACTGGTCACATAATCGTGGTTACATAGATATTTTCTATACTATTATTTTTACATTGGGTATAAGAAGATTAAGTAAATTCACTGAATTTTTTGATAAAAAAGTAATTGATGGGATTCCAAATGGAATAGGTGTTACAAGTTTTTTTATAGGAGAGGGAGTTAGATTTATGGGAAATGGTAGAGTCTCATTTTATTTATTTTTTTATTTATCTTTTGTATCATTGTTTTTATTAATTTTCCTTTTTTTTAATTCACATATTTTATACATATTCAAAAATTTTATGCTATAAAATTTTCTTATAAATGAGACACAAATTGAAACACATATCATATATTATATAGTTGTTTGTAGTTCAATACATAATTAAATATCTTACAATTCATAATTTTTTTTTTTTATATTAGAAATTAATATATAATTAAAGTTTTTTAAAAAATTTGAAAGTCTTTGTTAAAGTCTTTGTTATATATATAAAACACATATATATATTATTATTAAGATTCTTCTTTGTTTTTTTTATTATTTTATTCCTTTTTGTTTTTTATCTAAATATCTAATAATATATTATATTAACGAATACATTTTTTTTAGAGTCAGATCAAAAAAAAATATCTAAGAATTTTCTCTTATTAGATATTTCTAATTTCTATTAAAAAAAATGAATAATATAAATATTATTTGAATATGTGTATAACTGACCGATAGAATTTTAGTCATTTCAAAATATGAGAAAGAAAAAGCAAGAATAATAGAATAATTTAACTAAGATAAGGAAGATACGCAGTCGGCTGTAAGACACAAAAAATAGAAAAAGACTAATTAAAAAAAATCCCATTTGAAATAGAAAAAGACTAATCAAAAAAAAAATCCTATTTGAAATGAAAAGATTTTCTTTTCAAATGGCTTATAGATATTAATTTTGACAGGATATATATGTTACTTGGTTTTTTCCTATAAAAAAAGAGTAAATAACTATTTTCTTATTCATTTACTATTAGTTTTGAATAAAAAATCAAAAGAAATGGCGGGGTCACTGGTTAAAACATAGAACGGGTTTGTCTCGTTATGTTAAAAAATTCTTTTCTAATTACATATAATAAAAGGTTTGAATCCTTCTGTTTCCCCGTATAAAACGATGATCATCGATCTAAATTGTTTTTATTCTTGATTGAATTAAGAGGCTTGTAGGATAAATGTCCTAAAAGAATAATCAAATTGCGAGTTAATTTCTTACTGGGTCCGGAGTTTTTTCTCGACTAAAATATCGAGAAATCTAAATATCTACCTTTCGGGACCAAAGGTTATGAAATTTCTGAGAAAAATTTCTGAGGTATTGGATACTATATGAATCAATTTCTATCCAAATCAAATCCTTCATTTGATTTGGATAGAATAACAAAGTAGTATAGTCTATAAATCAATGCAAATTTTTGTATTATTATTTTTATTTATATGTAATAAAATGTCGAAAATACATATATATATTTTTCTTATAAAGAAGAAATTTTCATAAGATACCGAGAGGAAGAAAAAGTAGATAATCATTTGTTCAACAATGACAAATTATTACACGAGGAAGAACTTGATTGTATACATACTTTTAATGTCGAATCAGGACCAATAAAGAAAGAAATCAAGGATTGAGTCGAACTAAGGTAATAGCTATGAATAGTAATCTTCTACCCCGAAAGGGATAGAAGAATGGCACTTATTATGGGACATACAATGCATTACAGGCGTATGATTATTACGTTTCGGCCAAATTATTCTATTCCACCTCTTCTAGAGATTCTTTATTCTATTTCACCTCTTCTAGAGATTCTTTATTCTATTTCACCTCTTCTAGAGAAAACAACTTAAAGAAAAATACTTAATAATACAGTGATACTTTTATACATGAACATATATGGAGTCCACCACAATTTCATTTAATTTATCAAACAAAATAGAAATTCAGTCATTACTAATCTATAGAGGAGTCTCTGGAACAGGATTTAACGGTTTAATCAATATATCGAACCAGTTTGGAAAAACGCATGATAGACACATTATATAGGAAAAATACGTGTTCATTTCATTGATATATTTGTCGACAACAGTTATTTGAAACTTAGAAATGTACTAAAATTTCTAAATCTATCTTTAGGTTTTATATTTAAAAAAGAGGATTTTACTCATTTTTAAATAGAAACGACACAAAAAATAAGATAAATGAGAAAAAAGTAGTAAGTTTCATAAAAAAAATAAGATTTTGTTGTTGAGGACTTAAAAATAAAATTCAAAAAAAATCTTTTCTCTTTATCGATTCTAAAGTTTCTTATTTCAAATAGAATTTTTGAATCTTGACGATTAAACATGAATTGACTTATTATTTAAAAAAAGCCGTCATGGTGAAATTGGTAGACACGCTGCTCTTAGGAAGCAGTACCCAGTGTATCTCGGTTCGAGTCCGAGTGGCGGCATGGCTATATATAATTTATAATATATTTTGAAATTATAAATTCAAAATTCTGTAGATAAAATTTTTTTATGATATCTCTAACTGTAGAATATATATTAAATCATATTTCTTTTTCAATTACTTCAATTGTTATTATAATTAATTTGATTACCTTGTTATTTGGTGAAATTCTTGAGTTACGTAATTCCTTAGAGAAAGGGATTATTTTTACTTTTTTCTCTACAACTGCATTTTTAATTTTTCGTTGGATTTACTCAGGGCACTTTCCATTAAGTAATATAAACGAGTCTTTAATCTTTCTTTCATGTAGTCTTTGTGTTATTCATATGGTTCCAAAGACTCAAAACCATAATTATGAGTTAAACACAATAATTACACCAAGTACCATTTTTACTCAAGCTTTTGCCACATCAGGTTTCTGTCTCTCAGCAGAAATCCATAAATCCACAATATTAGTACCTGCACTACAATCTCAGTGGTTAATAATGCATGTAAGTATGATGTTGTTGAGTTATGCAGCTCTTTTATGCGGGTCTTTATTATCAGTTGCTCTTTTAATTCTTACATGTCAAAAAAAGATTGATTCTTTTGTTATTGAGAAATTACGTTGTTCTGTTCCAAATGGTCAAATTCATTATTGGAAAGAAAAAAGAAATCTTTTGAAAATGAAAAAAAACTCTTTCCCTTTATTTGCAAACTATTACAAATATGAATTATTTGAGCGGTTGGATTATTGGAGTTATCGTGTTATTACTTTCGGATTTATCATTTTAACCTTAGGTATTCTTTGTGGAGCAGTCTGGGCTAATGAAGCTTGGGGATCCTATTGGAATTGGGATCCCAAAGAAACTTGGGCATTTATAACTTGGACAATATTTGCAATTTATTTGCATATTAGAATGCACCAAAATTGGAAAGGGAAAAATTCTGCATTTATAGCTTTTATCGGATTTCTTATTATTTGGATATGTTATTTTGGTATAAATCTGTTAGGAATAGGTTTACATAGCTACGGTTCATTCAGACTTATATATAGCTGAATTCAGTAATATATTAGAAAATACGTAAGTATTTTTCAAAAAACTTTATATGCTTTAATGGAAGAACATATAACATTTAAAAATTCTTTTCCTCTGAATCTTTTTCGACCGAAAAAAATGATTCATTTTTTTTTTCAATTCAGCAACTTAAGTACCCTATTTTTAGGGTACCAAGAAATTTTTTAGTATTCTATAAAAAAGAATTTTTCGGTATTCTAAATTAAATAAAGAATATTAAAAAACCCTACAGCTAATTAATATTAACTATATTAACACCGGTCCAAAACCTAATTAAGATAATACTTTACTTTGTATATATTTTTCTTAATATCTAAAGTAAAGTCATAAAGTCATAAAATTATTTACTCATATTTCTTTTTATTACTCAATTTTAAAAATTCCAGTATCTTCTGATAAAGGAATTGAGAACAAGGGGTTGATCTTCAAGGTAGTTCTTTCCAATCTGAATTATCATCATCTTCATCGCTTTTGTCATTAAAAAATAAAAGCGAAAAGAGTGGGTCTAATTCTTTTGAAGTTTATATCTATTTCATTTATAGATAGATTCTTCGTAACAGAAGAAAAATAATATTTTCAAAATGGAGATAGTATTTTCTTGTAAGAGAAATAAAATCATTCACTCATCTGTGAACCATTTTAAAATAATTTTTTTTTCACAACTAAATCCTCTTTTAGTTCGTTTTTTTTTTCCAATAAAATCCGTTTTCCTACGCAATTGAGAAGATTATTCTTAGTCCTAAAACAAAAGTTAATAGATCCATCCTTACCTATTTTGACTATAAAAATAGTCAGAGTCATAGATTTTGATTTAAAATAAGTAAGTCAATCTTACAGAAAAAGGATATTGCTTTAAAAAAAGATTGATGTTGATCATAATGTAATTCCCCTAAACTAAAAATGTTAAATTCTAAAATAACACGGTCAAACCTTTTTTATATTACCAACAAAATTTAATTTTGAATTAAAAGAATATAGATCCATGATCATCGATCTATACGAGGGACCAAAGGATTCGAACTTTCTATTATATTTGTAATTACAAAAGAGTTTTTGAACGTAACGGGAGAACACCCATTTGATGGTTTAATAACGCTATCATTTCCATCGATTTACTATTCAAATTTAATAGTCCATATTTGAAACAGAAGAATTTGAATCTTTTCTGATTTAAATTTTAAATCATTAGTTCGTCTCTTTCTACTTATATATTATTATGAATATATATAATATATAATATATAGCGACTTCGTGAAACCCTTTTTTTTAAACTAAACAAATTCTAAACATGGGAAAATCGCGATTTTATCATCAAAAAAGCAATTTTTCCTAATAAAAAAAAATAATAGTTCTTGTTTTATTCTAGTAAATTTTATAAAAAACCAAATTATTCAAAAGGACTCATATAGAAAAAATAAACTAGAAAAAAAAAACACCAATCCAAATCAAAAAGAAAAAGAAAAGATTTTCAATAGTCTAATGTTCTAAATTTCGATCATTGAGACTCTAAAATAAAAAGTTCTTATTACATTAGGTTTAATATATTAAATTAAACCAAAATTAGTTTGACTATACAGTAGAGATTTTTATTTTGGTAAAAATAGTTGCGATTAAAAACTATATTAACTATTAAAAAAAAAAAAAAGGATTAAAAATATTTCTTCAATATTTTTTTTTAAGCAAAAGATCTTCAATTATTTTTCAATTATAGAGATTTGATAGAAAAAAAAAGCCCGCTATCGGAGTTGAACCAATGACCATCGCATTACAAATGCAATGCTCTAACCTCTGAGCTAAGTGGGCTTACATAAGAAAAAAATTGTCGAAATTCAAAAAATCTCAGATCCTAATTTTGATTTTAAATATTTAGGAAAAAAGTAAAAGAAAAAACGATTGTTTTTTCCAATCTAATGAAAACCTTTTTTTGAGTTTTTGATAATTTTTTTTTTAATTTTCAAAAACTCAATATATGTCTGATTAAAATTTCGTTCATTATTAAATAAAATAAAAAAATCTTTTACCTAATTCATTTAATTAGAAAAATTAAATTTTATTATAGTTTAAATTTTATTATAGTTATATAAGGATTTTTCTCTTAAAAAAAGATAAAAAGCTACCCACTATAATAATTAGATAAGATAGTTTGTACTCTCTCAATTGATAATGAGAAAACAAAATCAGGATAAAAACCAATTCCTATTATTGGTAAAAAAAGACAGATTGAAAGAAAGAGTTCTCGCGATCCAGAATCCGAGTTAAAAAAGTTTGAGTTTGAAATATTAAATAACTTGTAACCATAGAACATCTGACGTAATATAGATAACAAATAAATAGGAGTTAACACTAGTCCAACAGTCATTACGAAAGTAATTATGATTTTTGGTATTAAAAAATATTTTTGACTAGTAATAAATCCCAGAAATACTAGAAATTCTGCAATAAAACCGCTCAATCCTGGTAATGCAAGAGAAGCCATAGAGAAACTACTGAACAAAGCAAATATTTTTGGCATAAATATAGAAATTCCTCCCATTTCTTCAAGATAAACAAGACGAATTCTATCACAACTCGTTCCTACCAAGAAAAAAAAAGCAGCACCAATAAATCCATGAGAAAGTATTTGTAAAATAGCTCCATTTAGTCCTATGTCGGTTATAGAACCAATTCCTATAGTTATGAAACCCATATGAGATATAGAAGAATATGCTATTCTCTTTTTTAAATTGCGTTGACCAAAAGAAGTTGAAGCTCCATAAATAATTTGGATCGTTCCTATTATTATTAACCAAGGAGAAAATATAGAATGAGCATGGGGTAATAATTCCATATTAATCCGAATTAATCCATATGCTCCCATTTTTAATAAAATTCCAGCTAAGAGCATACATGTACTATAATGTGCTTCTCCGTGAGTATCTGGTAACCATGTATGCAGGGGTATAATTGGCAATTTGATTGCATACGCAATCAGAAACCCAATATAAAATGTTATCTCTAACACAATAGGATATGATTGATTAATTAATTTTTCAAAATCTAGTACTGGTTTATTAGAAGCATACAAACCCATACCCAGAACTCCAGTTAATAAAAAGATAGATCCTGCTGCTGTATATAAAATAAATTTTGTAGCTGAATAAAGACGTTTCTTACCCCCCCACATGGATAAAAGCAAATAAATGGGAATTAATTCTAATTCCCACATGATAAAGAAAAGTAAAAGGTTTTGAGAAAAAAATAATCCCATTTGACCGCTATACATTGCTAATAATAGGAAATAAAACAATTGGCAATTTCGAGTAATTGGCCAAGCTGCTAAACTGGCTAAAGTACTAATAAACCCTGTCAGTAAAATAGGTCCTATGGAAAGCCCATCGACTCCCAATCTCCAGTGGAAATCAAAAATATCTATCCATTTCAAATTTTCCTTAAGTTGGATTAATTTAACATCAAATTGGAAATAATAACAAAATACATAAGCTGTTAGAATAAGTTCTAATAAACATATATATAAAGTATACCATCGATATACCTTGTTTCCTTTATGAGGGAAAAATAAAATAAAAGAACCTGCGAATATGGGAAATACAACAAGTATTGTTAACCAAGGAAAAGAATTCATGAATGATAAGAACGAGATACGTTTTGACCAGAGAAACTCGTGCTCAATATTAAAGTTTTAATCGAGTACGAGTTTTTTCGGTAAATAGGAATCAAAAGATTCAGATGGAACTTTTCTAACGTATCAATAAGCTAGGGCCATACTACGAGTTGTTTCAGGCCCTAGATAAACACGAACACTTAAAAAATCTGTCGGGCAGGCAGATTCACATCTTTTACAACCTACACAATCTTCTGTTCTTGGTGCAGAAGCAATTTGTTTAGCTTTACATCCATTCCAAGATATCATTTCTAATACATCCGTAGGACAAGCTCGCACACATTGAGTACACCCTATACAGGTATCATAAATTTTTACTGAATGTGACATTGGATTCCTAAATGAAATTTTTGGAAATTAAAAATTTTCGATCTGGTCAAAGTAGTAAAGGAGTCAATTATATTTTAGACACCAGATGAAGCAGTGACTTATTAAAAATTGAACAATAAAATTAAAAAATTCTTATTTTATTTTATAAAAAATAAATGTTTTATTATATATAACAGTACTTAAAAAAAAGCCAAAAGATTAAGAATTTAGAATTTTATCTCAAAAATCATTATCAGATGAATTATACGTACTAAATGTGAATTTCTTACGAATTGATTTTTATTATTTCAAATTTCACTAAGAATATAATATATTCAATTCAAAAATTGAACAAATAAAAAAAAGAGTGAATAAAGTACTGAAATTAAGTTTCTTTCGGATGAATTATATCTATGATAAACAGAACTAATTATTTAATAAGTTTGATTGATTGATACTAGTTGATTTTCTGTTACGATGAATGGATGAAACAATTGCTAATCCAATAGCCGCTTCGGCAGCTGCAATAGCTATAACAAAAATGGATAAAATGTCTCCTTTTAATTGTCGATTATCAACTATGTTAGAAAAAATTACAAGATTTATATTAACAGAATTTAGTATAAGTTCAATGCACATAAGTGCCCTAACCATATTTCGGCTTGTTATTAATCCATAGAGACCAATAGAGAATAAATAAACACTTAAAAAAAGAATCTGTTCAAACATGATTTATTAACTCCTTAAGTTTTCAATTTTCTTTTTAACTAATATTTATTTTATTTTGATTTATATTTATTGCTTTTTGGGGTAAAAAGGGACAAAAAATTTGGATTTTTTTTATTTAGAATTCTAAATTCTAAGAATTAGGAATCATTCTAAGTATTTTTTATTGTCGAGCCATAGTAATTGCTCCTATCAAGGAAACTAAAAGAATTATAGAAATGAGTTCAAAGGGAAGAAAAAAATCTGTTGCTAAATGAATCCCAATTTGTTGAACGTTATTTATGAGGTCCTGTTCTATAATTTGGTTTGATCTTGTAGTCCAAAGAATCCCGTACCATGATGTATCTGGGATAGTAGTCATTAGTGAAAAAAGAATAGTTGTACAAATCATTGAAGTAACCCCATCTCCAATGGTCCAAAGATAGGAATCTTTGGAATATTCTGAAGCATTCATGAACATTACAGCAAATAAGATCAATACATTTATGGCTCCGACATAAATAAGGAGCTGTGCGGCAGCTACAAAATAGGAGTTCAATGAAATATAGAATAAAGATATAGAAATAAGAACAAATCCCAACGAAAAGGCAGAATAAATTGGATTGGTAAGTAATACTACCCCTAGACCCCCTAATACAAGAACTGATCCCAGAAATACCACAAGAATATCATGTATTGGTTGAGGTAAATCCATTATGTAAAAAAAAACAAAGAAATTGAAATATATCATGACCATACTAAAAGGTCCAGGAAAGTAAAAGGGGTTACCCTATTTTCTTCTTGTATAAAATATAGTTTATGATAAATTTGTCATAGAATGAAAAGGAAATATAGATTAATGTAAATAGAATTTTTATCCGAAAAAAGACTAGTTTGAATAGTGGTTCAAATTTTATATTTCGAAATCATCCCATCACGAAAAACAGATTCTCAGTTTCAATCAAAGAGTGATTTTCGACAATCAATAGGTTTGAGTTTTCTTTGTAGTTACTGACTAACCAAAAAAAATCTTAGTAATTAGTAATCGTTCTTGAATCAAAGGAATTCTCTTTATCTATTTGGATTTGAGTCGAATTCATAAGAGTTTGAATTGTGTAATCTCCAATTATTGAGATTGGTAACCGACCCAAAGCAATTTGATTATAATTCAATTCATGACGATCATAAGTAGAAAGTTCATATTCTTCAGTCATTGATAAACAGTTTGTTGGACAATACTCGACACAATTACCACAAAATATACAAACCCCGAAATCAATACTATAATTTAGCAATTGTTTCTTTTTAATATCTCTTTCCAATCTCCAATCAACAAGGGGTAGATCTATCGGGCATACACGAACACATACTTCACAAGCAATACATTTATCAAATTCAAAGTGGATTCGACCCCGGAAACGCTCTGACATGATCGATTTTTCATAAGGATATTGAATAGTGACAGGTAAACGATTTGTGTGGGATAAGGTAATTATGAAACTTTGACCAATGTACCTTGCAGCTCGTATTGTTTGTTGACCATAATTCATGAACCCAGTTACCATAGGGAACATATTGTAAATATCAATGAGAAAATGGAAGTTTCTTTCTCTTGTTTGAGAGAGATTATGAATCGAGAATCTTGTTATCGTATTCTGTTATTTATAGTGAGACAAGTTGAGAAGAAGTTGTTAATAAAAGATTACCTAGAGAAATAGGTAAAAGAAATTTCCATCCAAGATTTAATAACTGGTCTATTCTCATCCTAGGTAAAGTCCATCTTGTTGTGATAGAAATGAAGAGAAACAAATAAGCCTTAGCTAATGTAATAAAGAAACCAATTGTCATTCCAAAAATTCCAGCCATTTTCTTTATTTTGAAAAGTTCAGGAATGGATATGTACGGAATAGAGAAATTCCACCCACCTAAGTAAAGAATTGTGACAAATAATGAAGAAACTAATAGATTTAGGTAAGAAGCAAGATAAAAGAGAGCATATTTGATACCCGAATATTCGGTTTGATAACCTGCTACTAATTCCTCCTCTGCTTCTGGTAAATCAAAAGGCAATCTCTCACATTCGGCTAGAGAAGAAATTAGAAAAACTAGAAAGCCTATAGGCTGACGCCACAGATTCCACCCCCAAAAACCATATTTGGACTGTGCTTCAACTATATCAACTGTACTTGAACTGTTAGATAATCATAGTCGAAAAAAACATGACTGTTTTCATCGCTATTTCAAAACCGTACATGAAACTTCAGCTTCATACGGCTCCTCTATGGCCACAAAAAATGTAAGGAAAGGACTAGTTCGGTATTATCGGCATCTTTCTTTCTTTGGGGGTAGACAGAATAAAGATAGATCGGAGAGTCCCAAATTAGACCAATGGAATTCTGTCTGCTAGAATAATAAAAAAGTTGCTTCCGAATTGATCTTATCCTTTATAATGAGAATCTCTCTTTGTTCGGTAATAACTGAATCTTTCAATAAAATACTCGTTATATCATATCAATAAATAGAAAGAATTAGGCATTAGTTCATCAATCATGATAAGAATTGTATATGTATGAATATGGAAGAAAGAATAAAGGAAGATTTTTTTTTATTATTCATCCCATATATGGCATTCCATTTCTTTTTTCCTCTTCTTCTGTCTCAGGGGAGGGTACTTCAAAAAAAAATAAAGGATTAATTCGTTCTTGATAGTCATTTCTTTAATCAGTGAATAGGAGCATACTCTAGATCGGAATCGTAGGGAAGTACTACTTGATCATTTCTACCAATTGCAAGTCCTTATTATGATTCGTTTTGTGTGGAAAAACCTCTTTTTTGATACCTTACATTATCTCGATTACTAATCTTTTGTGTACCTTGGTGTTCCTAACTGTCCACTGACTTTTGATTGATCGCCGGTATAGTATAGTAATAAATAAAAGAAAGTAGTAGAAACTCCATACAGTTGATCTTTTGTTTGCACCCGCTTCAAGATATGATGACTAACCAAAAAATCGGAATCTTGGGGTAAACAGTTTACGCTGCTTATGTTTACTTCAACTTGATTCTTGTACATAGGGAATGAGATTTTTTCTTTTTACTACAAATTGATAAGCTGTTTTGTTTCACTCATATAACTATCTGGTTTAACTCATCAACCCGAATGCTGAATAAAAAAATGAGAATATCTATTCAATACATTGAACCTCTTTTTGTTCTTTGATTTCTAGAAGAAAAAGAGGTAAAAGTTCATATTCCAACGAATCACACGTAGAGATATTGATAATACACATAGAGTTAATGGTATTTCATAACTAATAGATTGAGCAGCAGCTCGTAGACCACCTGAAAAGGAATATTTATTATTCGATCCATATCCTGACATAAGAAGACCAATAGGAGCAATACTTGAAATGGCGATCCATAAAAAAACACCTATACCGAGATCAGCTAAAACAAGACGATACTCAAAAGGAATTACTAAATAGCTTAGTAGAACTGATATGACTGCTATAGACGGTCCGACACTAAACAGACGAATATCTCCTCGAGATGGGAGGAGGTCCTCTTTCAAAAGTAATTTAGTCCCATCTGCTATAGCTTGAAGAATTCCCAACGGACCAGCATATTCAGGCCCAATACGCTGTTGGATCGCTGCAGATATTTCTCTTTCTAACCAAACAATTACTAGTACTCCTATTGTGATTCCCAATATCAGGGTCAAAATAGGTACAATCCATATCAGTCCATAGACTTCTTTGAAAAATCCCGATGTAGAGAAAGAATTGATAGTTTGTACTTCTGTCGTATCAATTATCATTTCAACGATCAACTTCTCCCATAATGATATCTATACTACCTAATATCGTCATGATATCAGCCAATTTCATTCTTTTAACTAGCTGAGGAAGAATTTGCAAATTGATAAAAGCGGGTGGACGAATTTTCCATCTCCAGGGGAAAACACTATTATCTCCTATCAAATAAATCCCTAATTCCCCTTTTGGGGCTTCCACTCTCACATAAAGTTCTTGTTTCGACAATTCAAAATTGGGTGAAGGTTTTTTACTTAGAAATCTATATGCAAAATCATTCCATTCGGAATTCTTTGCTCTATCAAAGCGTCGGACTTCTAAACTCTCATAGGGTCCTCCAGGAATTCCCTCTAGAGCCTGTTGAATCATTTTTATGGATTCCCTCATTTCACCGATTCGTACTAAATAACGAGCTAATGAATCTCCTTCTTTTTGCCATTGGATTTCCCAATCGAATTCATTGTAACACTCATAATTATCAACTTTACGAAGATCCCATTGGATTCCGGAAGCTCGTAACATTGGACCGGATAAACCCCAATTTACTGCTTCTTCTCCACCAATAATGCCCACTCCTTCCACTCGTTCCAAAAAAATGGGATTCCGTGTAATCAGTTTTTGATATTCAACAACTCCTGTTAAGAAATAATCGCAGAAATCGAAACATTTCTCTATCCATCCATAAGGTAGATCAGCAGCTACCCCCCCGATGCGGAAATAATTATGCATCATTCGCATACCTGTGGCGGCTTCGAATAGATTGTATATCAATTCTCTCTCTCTGAAAATATAGAAGAAAGGAGTCTGTGCACCGATATCTGCCATAAAAGGTCCAAGCCATAACAAATGAGAAGCTATACGGCTCAATTCCAGCATAATAACTCGGATATAGCTAGCTCTTTGAGGTACTTGAACATTTTCCAATTTTTCTGGTGCATTTACCGTTATTGCCTCTGTGAACATAGTAGCTAAATAATCCCACCGTGTTACATAAGGTAGATATTGTATAATTGTTCGGTTTTCCGCTATTTTTTCCATTCCTCTGTGTAAATAGCCCAATATGGGTTCACAATCAATAACATCTTCACCATCGAGAGTAAGGATCAGTCGAAGAACACCATGCATTGATGGGTGGTGAGGACCCATATTGACTATCATGAGATCTTTTCTTGTAACCGGTACAGTCATATCTTTTCTTCCTGAATTCATTATTCCATGAATTCCTCAAAGTGAGGCTCATCAAAATGAAAAATTGAATACTACTAAAAAAAATTCAAACGATGAAATTAACGAGTTTGTGGCTCTCGAATATTCAACTGATCAATTAATTTATTATAACGTACTCGATTTTTCTTTGACAAATAAGTCAGCAACCGTTGACGTTTTCCCAGAATTTTTCGTAGACCCCTTTCCGATAAAAAATCTTTTTTGTGCAATTCTAAATGGGAAGTAAGCCTCTGTATCTTATTGGTGAAACTGAATACTTGAAATTCAACAGAACCCTTGTTTTCTTCTTGTGGAATAATAGGAGTGAATGAATTTTTGACCATAAATAACAAAATTTTTCTATCTTTTTTCTTTCTTTTTCATGGATGATTTTTCCGATCAGGAAAAATCAAAAAATCAGAATTATGCCAGTTATTTGAATCTAGTACACACAAAAATTTGGATTGATTCATATACTACTTTGTTATTCTATCCAAATCAAATCAAATGAAGGATTTGATTTGGATAGAAATTGATTCATATAGTATCCAATATCTTAGAAATTTTTCTCAGAAATTTCATAACCTTTGGTCCCGAAAGGTAGATATTTAGATTTCTCGATATTTTAGTCGACAAAATAAAACCCCGGATCCAGTAAGAAACTAATTCGCAACGAGAGCTTAAAGGGAGCTGATTAATTTGCGAATCCCTCCTCTCTTCCCACTCGGATTCCGAAACTGGGACTGAATACGATGGGTCCAACTCCTCTAATGGATAAGGATCATCCATTGACCACTTGAAGTACCGCATCTCAAACCACTTATAATCAAAAGGTTTGAGGAAGTACAATGGGTCAAACTCCCCATATCGATAAGGCTAAGAAGTTGTTTAATAGTTGGCATATCCTATGTATATCTATACAGAATAAAATGGTTTGGCTTAGATTGATCTTAACCAAATGTTTTTTTTATCAATTATTTCTATTGAATTTGAATTCAAAAGAAATAATTGATAATAAGGAACTCAGATCACTAATCAAACTAAATATTTTTTTTTTGGCATTATGTGATCGATAATACCATAATCCTTAGCTTCTTCTGCGGACATAAAGTTATCTCTTTCGAGATCTTCTTGTATAACATTTAAAGGTTTACCAGTTTTTTGTGCGTAAATTTCCGCAATTGTGCTACGAAAATCACACATTTCTATTGTTTCCAATAGGATTTTGTCTCCCTTTGCACGAAAATGGGCAGTAGAAGGTTGGTGAATCATCACCCTAGCGTGAAGGAATGCTGTCCGGCGAGGAATTGTTCCTCCGACCAGAATCAAAGATGCCCCTGATGCAGCTAACCCTATATTCAGGGTACACACGTCAGAACGTGAAATTTGCATAGTATCATAAAGGGCCATTGTTGATAGTGCCCCTCCACCACGAGAGTTTATTATTAAAACAATCGTTTTTTCCTCTTCGGAATCCATTAATAGTAAGAGAGCAATAAGCCGATTCACCAAAGGGAATTCTATATCTCTGGATAGAAAAAGTACTCTTTCTTCTACAAGTTTTTCATATAAAGTAATATATACTGTCCTTTCACGATCATTATTCTCAGAATCCTTATACGAACGAATAACAGGTATTTTTGGTGTTCCAATGGGCATATTACCTCTATTTTTTTGAATTTCTTGGGAGAAAATAAAACTCATCTCTATTTATTTTTTTGATTCTTTTTTTGGGATCAAAAACTCCTTACCTTACTAGGTCCCAGAAAGAAAATTAAGAACCTAATCTGTCTCATCTTGGTTAGCCTTTGTATTCCTTTGATCTGGTGATTGAGGGGAATCATTGCTTTTTGGATTTGTGCTTTCTGTATTTAAGTCGCTTTCTTTGTTTAAGCATTCATGAGAGGCGGTTTTCTCCATCGCTTCATGATCATTCTTAGTTCGTTCTATTCTAGTTTGTTTTGATAGCGGAGGAAATCTATAAAAGATTTTTCCTTTTTTTGAATCAAATTCGCTAATTTTTATCTTGACTCTATCCCCTAGTAACACACGTATACGATGGCGGCGCATATTCCCAGATAGATAACCCAAAACAGTTTCATTATTATGGTTCAAACGCACATGGAACATGATATTTTTTATCGGTTCCACAATTGTTCCTTCATAAACAAAATCCCTCTTTTCATTGGCATCTTTTCTAGGATCCTTATTATTTTTCTTTTTGGACATGTTATTAAAATTCTCTGTTCCCTTTTTTCTTTTATTGAAATAAAATAATATAAAATTTTCTAGAAATTAGTAAATTTTAGACAGATAGACAGATATTCTATTGATGTTATTGAATAGGATATTATTCATTATAATGGTTTTTTTCAGAATCTTTATTTCAAGAAAAATCCCCTTTATTTTATGAAGGGGATTTATTTCACTCTTTTTAGTAACAGTGAGAAATCTAAATATGATGCTTAGCTTATATTGGCCAAGCACCAAATTATTAACAAAAATTTTCTTAATAATTTAGAATATTAAGAATTTAGAAATCTTAGAAAGATTTAGACTTCTCAAAAAACTCGTGATCCCAAACAATATTGTTCAGGAAATTCCATAAAAATGGAATGTTCACATTTTTACGTGCTTTGCATCTCGAAAATTTTTCAAGTAGTTCGTCTTTTATATAAAAAATAAAAAAGTAATCTTGAAGAAACGAACCATAATCAGTTTCATTCTCGCTATTATAAATTACTTTTGCAAAATGGCGTTCTTCCCAAGAAAGATTTACGATATAAAGATCGTAAAAAATTTCAAGAATCCTATTTTTAAAATCTACAAACTTTTGATAGGGTATAGCAGTTGGTTCAAAGTCAGTGGCCATTCTACTATGCAGGTTTTTTAAAACCTTTTCCAAATGCATATAACTCTCTAAATCAAATATAAAGTTTTTAAATTCTCGTACAATTTGATACTTTGCTTCTTTTGAAAGTCTCGCAATTTTATCGGATTTTCGACGTTTTTCTATTTCTCTTTTGTTCATATGGATCTTTTAAGTAAATTTTAAAGTTCATAACTATTTAATTAAATTTCGAAACTTGATATAAATGTAATTGAAACTATTACAGATATTTGTCTTTTTCTTCTAGTTAAAAGGTATCTCTTTTTTTATTTTGAGGTGCACTCAAAATCCACCAATATTCGATTCTTAATCGAATATAGTAAAGTACTATATGTACGGCTCGACATGGGATTTTTTTGCCACGATATTTCTCAAGAAAAGAATCTATCCATGTATTTATAGATTTACAAGTATAGAGGTAGTCTTTATGGGACTGGGGATATTTAGCCATTTCTATTCTTTCCTCTTTAAAGAGTTCTCGTAGAAACGGTGTCAAACTTTCTTTAGACATCCCAAATGGTAACTCCTCTTCTCCAAAATGTTCTTCATTACGAGAAGACAGAAAGTAATGTGTCTTCAACTGTATTGCAGATGTTTTTAACGACCAAGAAAGTTCAAGAAGGACTCGTATAAAAGAAAGAAGGAAAATTCCTTCTATTTTATCAAAATATTTTCTTATCATTTGTTCCTCCTTTTTTTTTAGAGTATGTGTTAGTTATACTGCGAATATGTATAGTTTTACGTTTGTATTTGTCCTTTGCAAGGACATAAGGAGTTATCCTTGGATTCCATCTCTTTTTATTATTACCTAAATGAACTGTTGCTTCAATCATCTCTTCCAAATTGATGTTCCAATATCGTTTTTTCATTTTATGGTTTTCTTTTTTTTTTTTCTAAAAAACGAGGTGCCTTGAAATAACTAATTGTTCCGATGGAACCATGCATTCATGAAAAAAACTCCATGTAAACAGTAAACAATTTCTTTCTCTAAGCTATATAGTTAAGGGTGCGAATGATCCTCTTTAATGACACCCATCACTGATAAAGTATAGATCATGTTGGGTCTTTTGTCAATAGTTCATATGAAAACTTCTTAAATTCACCACGCATTCATGAAAAAAAAACTCCATGTAAACAGTAAACAATTTCTTTCTCTAAGCTATATAGTTAAGGGTGCGAATGATCCTCTTTAATGACACCCATCACTGATAAAGTATAGATCATGTTGGGTCTTTTGTCAATAGTTCATATGAAAACTTCTTAAATTCACCACGCATTCATGAAAAAAAAACTCCATGTAAACAGTAAACAATTTCTTTCTCTAAGCTATATAGTTAAGGGTGCGAATGATCCTCTTTAATGACACCCATCACTGATAAAGTATAGATCATGTTGGGTCTTTTGTCAATAGTTCATATGAAAACTTCTTAAATTCACCACGCATTCATGAAAAAAAAACTCCATGTAAACAGTAAACAATTTCTTTCTCTAAGCTATATAGTTAAGGGTGCGAATGATCCTCTTTAATGACACCCATCACTGATAAAGTATAGATGATGTTGGGTCTTTTGTCAATAGTTCATATGAAAACTTCTTAAATTCACCACGCATTCATGAAAAAAAACTCCATGTAAACAGTAAACAATTTCTTTCTCTAAGCTATATAGTTAAGGGTTCGAATGATCCTCTTTAATGACACCCATCACTTCTAGAGTATACATTCTTTTGATTTCAAAGTAAACAGTTCATATCAAAAATTCTCAAAATTTCAGAAAGAAAAAAATAGTGAATGTCTGTTTTCTCTTTTTTTTTTTCAATTCACCAACTTGAGTATCCTATTTTTAGGATACCAAAAAATTTTGGTATATCCTATACAAGTTCTTGCTCTTGTATAGGATACACCAAAATTGAATGATAGATATCATTCATTCTCCTTTCAATTGAGAAAAAAAATGTAATTGAAACTATTACAGATACAGGTCCTTCTCTCCTAGTTAAATCTATTTTTTAATGTTTAGATTGAAAAAAATCCACCAATATTCGATTGCTAGCCGAATATATTGGAGTAAAATAAATACGGCTCGACGTGGGATATTTTCCATACGATATGTATCAAGAAAAGTATCGATCCATTTAATTATGGTTTCACAGGCATATCTGTAGTCTTTATGAGACTGGGGATATTTAGCCTTTTTAATTCTTTCCTTTGTTTCCTCTTTACACAGTTCCTCTAGAAATGTTGTCAAAGTTTCTTTAGACATCCCAAATGTAAAATCCTCTTCTCGAGAATGTTCTCTTTTGCGATTGAGAACATTACGAGAAGACAGAAAGTAATCTACTGTTAAGTTTATTGCATAAGTTTGTAAGCACCAAGAAAGTTCATGAAGAACTTTTATAAAAGAAAGAAGGAAAATATCTTCTATCTTATCAACAATTTTTTTAATCTGTTCCAAATTGATGTTCCAATATCGTTTTTTCATTTTATGGTTTTCTTTTTTTTTTTCTAAAAAACGAGGTGCCTTGAAATAAATAATTGTTCCGATGGAACCATGCATACATGAAAAAAAATCCATGTAAACAATTTCTCTAAGCTATATAGTTAAGGGTTAAAATGATCCTCTTTAATGACACCCATCACTGATAAAGTATAGATCATGTTGGGTCTTTTGTCAATAGTTCATATGAAAACTTCTTAAATTCACCACGCATTCATGAAAAAAAACTCCATGTAAACAGTAAACAATTTCTTTCTCTAAGCTATATAGTTAAGGGTTCGAATGATCCTCTTTAATGACACCCATCACTGATAAAGTATAGATGATGTTGGGTCTTTTGTCAATAGTTCATATGAAAACTTCTTAAATTCACCACGCATTCATGAAAAAAAAACTCCATGTAAACAGTAAACAATTTCTTTCTCTAAGCTATATAGTTAAGGGTGCGAATGATCCTCTTTAATGACACCCATCACTGATAAAGTATAGATGATGTTGGGTCTTTTGTCAATAGTTCATATGAAAACTTCTTAAATTCACCACGCATTCATGAAAAAAAAACTCCATGTAAACAGTAAACAATTTCTTTCTCTAAGCTATATAGTTAAGGGTTCGAATGATCCTCTTTAATGACACCCATCACTTCTAGAGTATACATTCTTTTGATTTCAAAGTAAACAGTTCATATCAAAAATTCTCAAAATTTCAGAAAGAAAAAAATAGTGAATGTCTGTTTTCTCTTTTTTTTTTTCAATTCACCAACTTGAGTATCCTATTTTTAGGATACCAAAAAATTTTGGTATATCCTATACAAGTTCTTGCTCTTGTATAGGATACACCAAAATTGAATGATAGATATCATTCATTCTCCTTTCAATTGAGAAAAAAAATGTAATTGAAACTATTACAGATACAGGTCCTTCTCTCCTAGTTAAATCTATTTTTTAATGTTTAGATTGAAAAAAATCCACCAATATTCGATTGCTAGCCGAATATATTGGAGTAAAATAAATACGGCTCGACGTGGGATATTTTCCATACGATATGTATCAAGAAAAGTATCGATCCATTTAATTATGGTTTCACAGGCATATCTGTAGTCTTTATGAGACTGGGGATATTTAGCCTTTTTAATTCTTTCCTTTGTTTCCTCTTTACACAGTTCCTCTAGAAATGTTGTCAAAGTTTCTTTAGACATCCCAAATGTAAAATCCTCTTCTCGAGAATGTTCTCTTTTGCGATTGAGAACATTACGAGAAGACAGAAAGTAATCTACTGTTAAGTTTATTGCATAAGTTTGTAAGCACCAAGAAAGTTCATGAAGAACTTTTATAAAAGAAAGAAGGAAAATATCTTCTATCTTATCAACAATTTTTTTAATCTGTTCCAAATTGATGTTCCAATATCGTTTTTTCATTTTATGGTTTTCTTTTTTTTTTTTTCTAAAAAACGAGGTGCCTTGAAATAAATAATTGTTCCGATGGAACCATGCATACATGAAAAAAAATCCATGTAAACAATTTCTCTAAGCTATATAGTTAAGGGTTAAAATGATCCTCTTTAATGACACCCATCACTGATAAAGTATAGATCATGTTGGGTCTTTTGTCAATAGTTCATATGAAAACTTCTTAAATTCACCACGCATTCATGAAAAAAAAACTCCATGTAAACAGTAAACAATTTCTTTCTCTAAGCTATATAGTTAAGGGTTCGAATGATCCTCTTTAATGACACCCATCACTGATAAAGTATAGATGATGTTGGGTCTTTTGTCAATAGTTCATATGAAAACTTCTTAAATTCACCACGCATTCATGAAAAAAAAACTCCATGTAAACAGTAAACAATTTCTTTCTCTAAGCTATATAGTTAAGGGTGCGAATGATCCTCTTTAATGACACCCATCACTGATAAAGTATAGATGATGTTGGGTCTTTTGTCAATAGTTCATATGAAAACTTCTTAAATTCACCACGCATTCATGAAAAAAAAACTCCATGTAAACAGTAAACAATTTCTTTCTCTAAGCTATATAGTTAAGGGTTCGAATGATCCTCTTTAATGACACCCATCACTTCTAGAGTATACATTCTTTTGATTTCAAAGTAAACAGTTCATATCAAAAATTCTCAAAATTTCAGAAAGAAAAAAATAGTGAATGTCTGTTTTCTCTTTTTTTTTTTTCAATTCACCAACTTGAGTATCCTATTTTTAGGATACCAAAAAATTTTGGTATATCCTATACAAGTTCTTGCTCTTGTATAGGATACACCAAAATTGAATGATAGATATCATTCATTCTCCTTTCAATTGAGAAAAAAAATGTAATTGAAACTATTACAGATACAGGTCCTTCTCTCCTAGTTAAATCTATTTTTTAATGTTTAGATTGAAAAAAATCCACCAATATTCGATTGCTAGCCGAATATATTGGAGTAAAATAAATACGGCTCGACGTGGGATATTTTCCATACGATATGTATCAAGAAAAGTATCGATCCATTTAATTATGGTTTCACAGGCATATCTGTAGTCTTTATGAGACTGGGGATATTTAGCCTTTTTAATTCTTTCCTTTGTTTCCTCTTTACACAGTTCCTCTAGAAATGTTGTCAAAGTTTCTTTAGACATCCCAAATGTAAAATCCTCTTCTCGAGAATGTTCTCTTTTGCGATTGAGAACATTACGAGAAGACAGAAAGTAATCTACTGTTAAGTTTATTGCATAAGTTTGTAAGCACCAAGAAAGTTCATGAAGAACTTTTATAAAAGAAAGAAGGAAAATATCTTCTATCTTATCAACAATTTTTTTAATCTGTTCCAAATTGATGTTCCAATATCGTTTTTTCATTTTATGGTTTTCTTTTTTTTTTTCTAAAAAACGAGGTGCCTTGAAATAAATAATTGTTCCGATGGAACCATGCATACATGAAAAAAAATCCATGTAAACAATTTCTCTAAGCTATATAGTTAAGGGTTAAAATGATCCTCTTTAATGACACCCATCACTGATAAAGTATAGATCATGTTGGGTCTTTTGTCAATAGTTCATATGAAAACTTCTTAAATTCACCACGCATTCATGAAAAAAAAACTCCATGTAAACAGTAAACAATTTCTTTCTCTAAGCTATATAGTTAAGGGTGCGAATGATCCTCTTTAATGACACCCATCACTGATAAAGTATAGATGATGTTGGGTCTTTTGTCAATAGTTCATATGAAAACTTCTTAAATTCACCACGCATTCATGAAAAAAAAACTCCATGTAAACAGTAAACAATTTCTTTCTCTAAGCTATATAGTTAAGGGTTCGAATGATCCTCTTTAATGACACCCATCACTTCTAGAGTATACATTCTTTTGATTTCAAAGTAAACAGTTCATATCAAAAATTCTCAAAATTTCAGAAAGAAAAAAATAGTGAATGTCTGTTTTCTCTTTTTTTTTTTTCAATTCACCAACTTGAGTATCCTATTTTTAGGATACCAAAAAATTTTGGTATATCCTATACAAGTTCTTGCTCTTGTATAGGATACACCAAAATTGAATGATAGATATCATTCATTCTCCTTTCAATTGAGAAAAAAAATGTAATTGAAACTATTACAGATACAGGTCCTTCTCTCCTAGTTAAATCTATTTTTTAATGTTTAGATTGAAAAAAATCCACCAATATTCGATTGCTAGCCGAATATATTGGAGTAAAATAAATACGGCTCGACGTGGGATATTTTCCATACGATATGTATCAAGAAAAGTATCGATCCATTTAATTATGGTTTCACAGGCATATCTGTAGTCTTTATGAGACTGGGGATATTTAGCCTTTTTAATTCTTTCCTTTGTTTCCTCTTTACACAGTTCCTCTAGAAATGTTGTCAAAGTTTCTTTAGACATCCCAAATGTAAAATCCTCTTCTCGAGAATGTTCTCTTTTGCGATTGAGAACATTACGAGAAGACAGAAAGTAATCTACTGTTAAGTTTATTGCATAAGTTTGTAAGCACCAAGAAAGTTCATGAAGAACTTTTATAAAAGAAAGAAGGAAAATATCTTCTATCTTATCAACAATTTTTTTAATCTGTTCCAAATTGATGTTCCAATATCGTTTTTTCATTTTATGGTTTTCTTTTTTTTTTTTCTAAAAAACGAGGTGCCTTGAAATAAATAATTGTTCCGATGGAACCATGCATACATGAAAAAAAATCCATGTAAACAATTTCTCTAAGCTATATAGTTAAGGGTTAAAATGATCCTCTTTAATGACACCCATCACTGATAAAGTATAGATCATGTTGGGTCTTTTGTCAATAGTTCATATGAAAACTTCTTAAATTCACCACGCATTCATGAAAAAAAAACTCCATGTAAACAGTAAACAATTTCTTTCTCTAAGCTATATAGTTAAGGGTGCGAATGATCCTCTTTAATGACACCCATCACTGATAAAGTATAGATGATGTTGGGTCTTTTGTCAATAGTTCATATGAAAACTTCTTAAATTCACCACGCATTCATGAAAAAAAAACTCCATGTAAACAGTAAACAATTTCTTTCTCTAAGCTATATAGTTAAGGGTTCGAATGATCCTCTTTAATGACACCCATCACTTCTAGAGTATACATTCTTTTGATTTCAAAGTAAACAGTTCATATCAAAAATTCTCAAAATTTCAGAAAGAAAAAAATAGTGAATGTCTGTTTTCTCTTTTTTTTTTTTCAATTCACCAACTTGAGTATCCTATTTTTAGGATACCAAAAAATTTTGGTATATCCTATACAAGTTCTTGCTCTTGTATAGGATACACCAAAATTGAATGATAGATATCATTCATTCTCCTTTCAATTGAGAAAAAAAATGTAATTGAAACTATTACAGATACAGGTCCTTCTCTCCTAGTTAAATCTATTTTTTAATGTTTAGATTGAAAAAAATCCACCAATATTCGATTGCTAGCCGAATATATTGGAGTAAAATAAATACGGCTCGACGTGGGATATTTTCCATACGATATGTATCAAGAAAAGTATCGATCCATTTAATTATGGTTTCACAGGCATATCTGTAGTCTTTATGAGACTGGGGATATTTAGCCTTTTTAATTCTTTCCTTTGTTTCCTCTTTACACAGTTCCTCTAGAAATGTTGTCAAAGTTTCTTTAGACATCCCAAATGTAAAATCCTCTTCTCGAGAATGTTCTCTTTTGCGATTGAGAACATTACGAGAAGACAGAAAGTAATCTACTGTTAAGTTTATTGCATAAGTTTGTAAGCACCAAGAAAGTTCATGAAGAACTTTTATAAAAGAAAGAAGGAAAATATCTTCTATCTTATCAACAATTTTTTTAATCTGTTCCAAATTGATGTTCCAATATCGTTTTTTCATTTTATGGTTTTCTTTTTTTTTTTTCTAAAAAACGAGGTGCCTTGAAATAAATAATTGTTCCGATGGAACCATGCATACATGAAAAAAAATCCATGTAAACAATTTCTCTAAGCTATATAGTTAAGGGTTAAAATGATCCTCTTTAATGACACCCATCACTGATAAAGTATAGATCATGTTGGGTCTTTTGTCAATAGTTCATATGAAAACTTCTTAAATTCACCACGCATTCATGAAAAAAAAACTCCATGTAAACAGTAAACAATTTCTTTCTCTAAGCTATATAGTTAAGGGTTCGAATGATCCTCTTTAATGACACCCATCACTGATAAAGTATAGATGATGTTGGGTCTTTTGTCAATAGTTCATATGAAAACTTCTTAAATTCACCACGCATTCATGAAAAAAAAACTCCATGTAAACAGTAAACAATTTCTTTCTCTAAGCTATATAGTTAAGGGTTCGAATGATCCTCTTTAATGACACCCATCACTTCTAGAGTATACATTCTTTTGATTTCAAAGTAAACAGTTCATATCAAAAATTCTCAAAATTTCAGAAAGAAAAAAATAGTGAATGTCTGTTTTCTCTTTTTTTTTTTTCAATTCACCAACTTGAGTATCCTATTTTTAGGATACCAAAAAATTTTGGTATATCCTATACAAGTTCTTGCTCTTGTATAGGATACACCAAAATTGAATGATAGATATCATTCATTCTCCTTTCAATTGAGAAAAAAAATGTAATTGAAACTATTACAGATACAGGTCCTTCTCTCCTAGTTAAATCTATTTTTTAATGTTTAGATTGAAAAAAATCCACCAATATTCGATTGCTAGCCGAATATATTGGAGTAAAATAAATACGGCTCGACGTGGGATATTTTCCATACGATATGTATCAAGAAAAGTATCGATCCATTTAATTATGGTTTCACAGGCATATCTGTAGTCTTTATGAGACTGGGGATATTTAGCCTTTTTAATTCTTTCCTTTGTTTCCTCTTTACACAGTTCCTCTAGAAATGTTGTCAAAGTTTCTTTAGACATCCCAAATGTAAAATCCTCTTCTCGAGAATGTTCTCTTTTGCGATTGAGAACATTACGAGAAGACAGAAAGTAATCTACTGTTAAGTTTATTGCATAAGTTTGTAAGCACCAAGAAAGTTCATGAAGAACTTTTATAAAAGAAAGAAGGAAAATATCTTCTATCTTATCAACAATTTTTTTAATCTGTTCCAAATTGATGTTCCAATATCGTTTTTTCATTTTATGGTTTTCTTTTTTTTTTTCTAAAAAACGAGGTGCCTTGAAATAAATAATTGTTCCGATGGAACCATGCATACATGAAAAAAAATCCATGTAAACAATTTCTCTAAGCTATATAGTTAAGGGTTAAAATGATCCTCTTTAATGACACCCATCACTGATAAAGTATAGATCATGTTGGGTCTTTTGTCAATAGTTCATATGAAAACTTCTTAAATTCACCACGCATTCATGAAAAAAAAACTCCATGTAAACAGTAAACAATTTCTTTCTCTAAGCTATATAGTTAAGGGTTCGAATGATCCTCTTTAATGACACCCATCACTGATAAAGTATAGATGATGTTGGGTCTTTTGTCAATAGTTCATATGAAAACTTCTTAAATTCACCACGCATTCATGAAAAAAAACTCCATGTAAACAGTAAACAATTTCTTTCTCTAAGCTATATAGTTAAGGGTTCGAATGATCCTCTTTAATGACACCCATCACTTCTAGAGTATACATTCTTTTGATTTCAAAGTAAACAGTTCATATCAAAAATTCTCAAAATTTCAGAAAGAAAAAAATAGTGAATGTCTGTTTTCTCTTTTTTTTTTTCAATTCACCAACTTGAGTATCCTATTTTTAGGATACCAAAAAATTTTGGTATATCCTATACAAGTTCTTGCTCTTGTATAGGATACACCAAAATTGAATGATAGATATCATTCATTCTCCTTTCAATTGAGAAAAAAAATGTAATTGAAACTATTACAGATACAGGTCCTTCTCTCCTAGTTAAATCTATTTTTTAATGTTTAGATTGAAAAAAATCCACCAATATTCGATTGCTAGCCGAATATATTGGAGTAAAATAAATACGGCTCGACGTGGGATATTTTCCATACGATATGTATCAAGAAAAGTATCGATCCATTTAATTATGGTTTCACAGGCATATCTGTAGTCTTTATGAGACTGGGGATATTTAGCCTTTTTAATTCTTTCCTTTGTTTCCTCTTTACACAGTTCCTCTAGAAATGTTGTCAAAGTTTCTTTAGACATCCCAAATGTAAAATCCTCTTCTCGAGAATGTTCTCTTTTGCGATTGAGAACATTACGAGAAGACAGAAAGTAATCTACTGTTAAGTTTATTGCATAAGTTTGTAAGCACCAAGAAAGTTCATGAAGAACTTTTATAAAAGAAAGAAGGAAAATATCTTCTATCTTATCAACAATTTTTTTAATCTGTTCCAAATTGATGTTCCAATATCGTTTTTTCATTTTATGGTTTTCTTTTTTTTTTTCTAAAAAACGAGGTGCCTTGAAATAAATAATTGTTCCGATGGAACCATGCATACATGAAAAAAAATCCATGTAAACAATTTCTCTAAGCTATATAGTTAAGGGTTAAAATGATCCTCTTTAATGACACCCATCACTGATAAAGTATAGATCATGTTGGGTCTTTTGTCAATAGTTCATATGAAAACTTCTTAAATTCACCACGCATTCATGAAAAAAAACTCCATGTAAACAGTAAACAATTTCTTTCTCTAAGCTATATAGTTAAGGGTTCGAATGATCCTCTTTAATGACACCCATCACTGATAAAGTATAGATGATGTTGGGTCTTTTGTCAATAGTTCATATGAAAACTTCTTAAATTCACCACGCATTCATGAAAAAAAAACTCCATGTAAACAGTAAACAATTTCTTTCTCTAAGCTATATAGTTAAGGGTTCGAATGATCCTCTTTAATGACACCCATCACTGATAAAGTATAGATGAAGTTGGGTCTTTTGTCAATAGTTCATATGAAAACTTCTCAAATTCACCACGCATTCATGAAAAAAAAAACTCCATGTAAACAGTAAACAATTTCTTTCTCTAAGCTATATAGTTAAGGGTTCGAATGATCCTCTTTAATGACACCCATCACTGATAAAGTATAGATGAAGTTGGGTCTTTTGTCAATAGTTCATATGAAAACTTCTCAAATTCACCACGCATTCATGAAAAAAAAAACTCCATGTAAACAGTAAACAATTTCTTTCTCTAAGCTATATAGTTAAGGGTTCGAATGATCCTCTTTAATGACACCCATCACTGATAAAGTATAGATGAAGTTGGGTCTTTTGTCAATAGTTCATATGAAAACTTCTCAAATTCACCACGCATTCATGAAAAAAAAACTCCATGTAAACAGTAAACAATTTCTTTCTCTAAGCTATATAGTTAAGGGTTCGAATGATCCTCTTTAATGACACCCATCACTGATAAAGTATAGATGAAGTTGGGTCTTTTGTCAATAGTTCATATGAAAACTTCTCAAATTCACCACGCATTCATGAAAAAAAAAACTCCATCTAAACAATTTAGAGAAATAGTTAAGGGTTCGAATGATCCTCTTTAATGACACCCATCACTGATAAAGTATAGATGAAGTTGGGTCTTTTGTCAATAGTTCATATGAAAACTTCTCAAATTCACCACGCATTCATGAAAAAAAAAACTCCATGTAAACAGTAAACAATTTCTTTCTCTAAGCTATATAGTTAAGGGTTCGAATGATCCTCTTTAATGACACCCATCACTGATAAAGTATAGATGAAGTTGGGTCTTTTGTCAATAGTTCATATGAAAACTTCTCAAATTCACCACGCATTCATGAAAAAAAAACTCCATGTAAACAGTAAACAATTTCTTTCTCTAAGCTATATAGTTAAGGGTTCGAATGATCCTCTTTAATGACACCCATCACTTATAGAATATAGATTCTACTGATTCCTATGTAAGGAGTCCATATTAAAAATTCTCAAAATTTCAGAAAGAAAAAAATAGTGAATGTAAGAATCTGTTTTCTCTTTCTTTTTTTTTCAATTTCTTTTCTTCGCATTCTCTATTCTCCTCCGTTTTTTCTTTTTTTATATATCATAGCATAGACATCCCTACCCTATGAGGGATACCCTACAAGCCTCTTAATTCAATCAAGAATAAAAACAATATAGATCGATGATCATCGCCTTACCAATGTTTCGTTTCAAAAAAACATTGGTGCGGAGACGGGATTTGAACCCGTGACTTCGAGGTTATGAGCCTCGTGAGCTACCAGACTGCTCTACTCCGCCACAAATATCTCTAATTAGACATATATCCCTAATTCTTAAGATTTGAAAAAGGATGACTTGCGTTCTTCTAATATGAAATCGAATGGATCTATAACCATAATATAATTACTTAAGAATGAATTGAATAAGATTTTTCAAATTCCGTAGCATAGCTATGATGAAATTAAAAGTCTGCAATAGAATTTCCAAAAAAACTTGTTGTTGAGTCAATTAGTTTTGAACCCTTGAGTCAAAATCAACTAAGTTGAGGTCAGATCATGACGTGTACCAAGGGCTATAACTCAAATACGGTTCTCGAAAAAAGAAAAAAATGAAAAGATTGGATACCCCTTTACAATATCTATACAAAACAAAAAAACAAAAGGTATTTTTGTATCCATTTATAAAGAAATTAAGGAAAAAAGTCTTTAAGAATTCTGCAAATTTATTTATTCCTATATTGGTATAGGAAATAGACTATTTTCGAATTCTAGATTGTGGATACATATGTATCCTTAACATACTGAAACGACTTCCATTATTCGTATCAAACCAATTGATTATATAAGTCTTAATTTCATATCTCCAAATAGAAAAAGAAGTAAAAATATCTTCATATATCAGACGTTCACTAATTAGTACTGCATCTTGAGAATTATAACCCTCCCATGGCATATAAGCTACTAATATGTTTTTTCCTAAAGCGAGTTCCCCACCAACTGTAGCGGCACCGTCCGCCAAAATTTGACCTTTTTTAACGCATTTACCTCCCTGAACCCGGGGTTTTTGATGGATCAAAGTTTTTTTGTTGGAACCTTGATACTTAACTAAAGGAATACTTTCAGTATTCCCATTCCTTAAAAAAAGGATCTTTTGACTATCAGTATAAAGGATCTTTCCCTGATGCTCAGCTATAACTGAAAACCCCGAATCTACAGCCGTTTGGCCTTCTAGTTTCAACCAAAAAATGCATATCTTTGATTTACTTGAATAAGGAAAGGTTAAAATCCATGATTTCTTGTCTTCATTCCTTTTTCTTCTATTTGATACATAGATTGGAAGGCTTTTTTGATAGAGTAAAACAGAATGGATTCAAAAAAAAAGATGTTTGACATATATATTTGAGAGAGTCATATATTGATTATATGTCATATATTGATTATATGCAAATATCATCTTGCATATATATTCTAGTATAATAGAAAAATATTGATGATATGAGAATACTATCTTCCATATATAAAATGAGACATGGAAGGGGAACACTACGACGGAGTTCCGGGAGTTACGAAGGAAGCTTGGGACTTATATTGTTTATGGGTTGAGAACAAAAGTTGAACTCTAAGAGGTAGAATCTGCCGTTGTTCCTCAGTAGCTCAGTGGTAGAGCGGTCGGCTGTTAACTGATTGGTCGTAGGTTCGAATCCTACTTGGGGAGATTGGATTAGTTCTTAATGAAAGAATAAAGAATTTCATTAAATAAAGACTTTGCCTTAGCAAGAGGTAACTCCTTCCCCATCTTTGTTTCTATTGCAAAAGAGCTTCTTTTATCAAATTCTGTTCTAGAATAATGGATATTCTTAATAAGGAAGAAGGATTTTTAGCTATTAACTAGATAATTTCAAAAAAATCTTTTGAAATGTAATAAGTAGTATAAATGAAAATATAATAAGTAATATAAATGAAATAATCAAATGATATCTGAATCAAAACCTAAGTCTAGCGTAAGCTACACGAAATCATAGTCGAAAAGAAGAGACTGAAATAAGTAAGTTATGAGGGTTTAGAATAAAACTAGATAGTTAGAAAGAAATTGTATTCCTTCATTTTGATTCTATTTTTTATTACTTATACTTAACTTAAAAAAATACATATGTAATTAACTAGATAAAGAATTTCAAAAAAATCTTTTGAAATGTAATAACTAGTTAAGAATTCTTATTGATTTTTTTCTTCTTTTTCGATTCAAAAACCGAAAATAGGAAAGTTAAACCAATAAAAAGATATAAAGTAAACCAATCAAAACATATAAAGGATTCCACCTCTTCTAGAGATTCTTTATTCTATTCCACCTCTTCTAGAGAATAGAACTTAAAGAAAAAGATATAAAGGAGGTTCATGACTGACAAGAAAGATGCAAGAGTCAGAACTTTTACAGAATGTACTAGTTGTTGTGTAATAATCAGAGTTCTTTTAAGAGTTACTAGGTTTGTTCGAAGAAGTGTCAATAAAAAATCAATGGGTATTTCTAGATATATTACTCAAAAGAATCGTTTCAATACACCCAATTTATTAGAATTGAGAAAATTTTGTCGCTATTGTAACAAACATACGACTCATAGAGTTTCTAAAATAATGGAAAGAATATCTATGAATCAAACCTAATCTCATTTTACTTTGGAGATTATCTCATGTGTATAGATATTTCCTATTAAATTTCTTTTTTTGCTAAAATTTGCTATTCTAAAATAAGAACTATTACTTTTTTGATTTGAAAAATTTGCTTTTTTTGCTAAAAGAAAATAAGAAAATCACTATTTTTCTATTTATTTGCTTTTTTTGTTAAAAAAAAAATAAGAAAATCACTATTTTTCTATTAATTTTATTTTTTTTTTCTAAAAAAAAAAATAAGAAAATCACTATTTTCTTATTGACAAATTTCTTATTGCTATACTAATATAGTAAAATCACTAATTTCCTACTTTA